AAATAAGTCCCTCCCTATGATTTATTGGTTAATAGCTCTTACAAGAACAAGGTCTACTCGACCTGGGTGTCGAACGTAAAGAATCCCTTTTGTATTGTATTACAATACAAAATTTTTGTACAAAATACTCATTTTGTAGCCTCTATTGTCAAAAAGGTTTTTCTTTCATTCAAGTTATATTGTATCATGTTTTGTATGTATGATGCAACCTAATTTCTTAGTTTGACCTGAGGACCTTTCGGCAATTCCAATTTATTCTATCAATTTATTCTATTATTAATAGTGAAATGTGGTAGATTTCTTCACTTTAGGCGAAGAAGAAAATAAAACAAATAAATTGCAATAGAAGACGGCATGAGCATAGGTGGAAATGTGCCTAGTTATTGGATCAGACAGTTAAAGACTTCCTTAGGATTGGAATCTATTTACTTACAATTTCGTAGATTAATTCTTTATCTTAATAAAATTGCATCAGCAGCCTCTAGTCGTGTTCTAGCTCTTTTGAGAGCCACATCAGCCTCGATTGCTTGTCTCTTGCCTTCAGCTCGCGCACGATCAGCTTTCGCTAGTCTAAAACTTTCCTGAGCCTCTTGAAGATCTATATCAATACCTCTTTCTGCATTATTTACCAATAATGTGATTTCATCATTGCCTATTTTGGCAAAACCACCCATCAAAGCCATAGTGGACCACTGGGCATTGAGTCGTATTTTCATGACTCCTATATCCAAAGCTGTTACAATTGCAATATGATTGGGTAATACACCCATTTGACCACTATTGGTAGTAAGTATTATTTCTTGAACTTCTGAATCCCAAACAACTCGATTGGGAGTGAGTACACGAAGATTTAGGTTCATTTTTTTTTTTTTTTAAATTTCTTTTAAGTTCATAGCCTTTGCGGTAGCTTCATCAATGTTACCTACCAAATAAAAAGACTGTTCGGGTAGACCATCTAATTCTCCGGAAAGGATCATTTGAAAACCTCTAATCGTCTCTATTAGACTCACATATTTACCGGGGGAACCGGTAAATACCTCTGCTACAAAAAAGGGTTGTGACAAAAACCGTTCAATTTTTCTTGCTCTTGCCACGATTAAACGATCGTCTTCTGATAATTCGTCTAATCCAAGAATAGCTATAATATCTTGAAGTTCCTTATAACGTTGCAAAGTTTGTTTAACTCCTTGCGCAGTTTCATAATGTTCTTTGCCTACGATCGAAGGTTGGAGCATAGTTGATGTGGAATCTAGCGGATCTACCGCTGGATAGATGCCCTTGGCAGCTAATCCTCTCGATAGTACAGTAGTAGCATCTAAATGTGCAAATGTTGTAGCAGGAGCGGGATCAGTCAAGTCATCTGCAGGTACATAAACTGCTTGAATGGAGGTTATAGATCCTTCTTTCGTAGAAGTTATTCTCTCTTGTAAAGAACCCATTTCCGTGCTAAGAGTTGGCTGATAACCCACTGCGGAAGGCATTCTGCCTAATAATGCGGATACCTCTGATCCTGCTTGGACAAAACGGAAGATATTGTCAATAAATAGAAGTACATCTTGTTTATTGACATCTCGGAAATATTCAGCCATAGTTAAAGCAGTTAAACCTACTCTCATACGAGCTCCTGGTGGTTCATTCATCTGACCATAAACCAGAGCTACTTTGGATTCGGATATATTTTGTTCATTAATGACTCCCGATTCTTTCATCTCCTTGTAAAGATCATTTCCTTCACGGGTACGTTCTCCCACTCCACCAAACACAGAAACCCCTCCATGAGCCTTAGCAATGTTGTTGATTAATTCCATAATCAAGACTGTTTTACCCACTCCAGCTCCCCCGAATAATCCAATTTTTCCCCCACGGCGATAAGGAGCTAAAAGATCCACCACTTTAATGCCTGTTTCAAGGATTGAAAATTTGATATCCAACTGTGTAAAGGCAGGAGCAGATCTATGAATAGGAGATGTTGTGAGAGCATCTACAGGACCTAAGTTATCCACGGGTTCCCCAAGAACATTAAAAATTCTCCCGAGAGTAGTTTCACCAACTGGAACACTAAGTGGCCCTCCTGTATCAATTACTTTCATTCCTCTCATCAAACCGTCTGTAGCACTCATAGCGACAGCTCTCACTTTATTATTTCCTAATAATTGTTGTACCTCACAAGTCACACTTATTGGTTGACCTGTCGTATCGTTATCTTTAACTATCAAAGAATTGTAAATTCTAGGCATACTACCTGGAGGGAAAGATACATCTAGTACTGGGCCGATGATCTGAGCAATACGTCCTGCCTTCTTTTCGACAAGTGCGGAAACCCCAAAAAGAAAAGGATTGGTTCTCATAAATAATAAATAGGATATTGATTCCAATTGCTAATTGTTAAACCTAAAAAAGCACAAATGCTCTGTAATGAGTTGATCAGTCAATAATCATTTTGGAGTTCTAACTTTTAACTTAGTAATCTCTTTCTTTGTAAAGTTCAACTTCGATAATGACCTCAAAATGGATTCATTATTGAAAAATGGAATGAATTTTTCTTTTTTATTCACGAATTTATTTTATTCAAAACAGAGTAAAACTTATTTGCTCCGATTTATTACTCAATTGGAGCAAATAAGTTTTACCTACTATTGGATTTGAACCAATGACTCTCGCCGTATGAAAACGATACTCTAACCACTGAGTTAAGTAGGTTCTTTATTGAGTCATACCTAAATTCTAGGCATAATTAGACATATAAACAATATGCCCTTAAGAATGATTAAATCAAATATCATCTTGACAGAAAGTGATCTATTTTATTAGTATATTTTTAAGACTAAACTGTGAAGGGCTATAGCTCAGCTAGGTAGAGCACCTCGTTTACACGTGCGCCAATGGTTTTCAGAAGAGTTTATTAGTTCATTCGGTTCATAAAATAGATTTTAGTCTTCCTCTATGTAATTAGGAGAACAATAGCATGACAAAGATGAAGTTCGTTCTATGATTCGAACTATAGATCTAGTTGATATGGTCAATCTCGGGGGCATTCAATGTCAGACATAATGAGTATAATACGTACGAGGATCTCAAAAAACATTTCTTTTCGCTCTATGAACTTTGAGGTGTATGAAGTCTCATATTCTTATTTTGGGGTGAGAGAGACTCCATTTGGAGAATCTATGTCTAAGCATGACAGACCTACGTCAAGGGAATCTTTTGAAGCACTTTGGGATTGCTTCCGAAAAATGATTCGTTTCAAGCAAACGGAGCCATCTTATTATCTGTTCTGTTCCGGAAAAGAATGGCAGACTAACTTATTTTTCCATCAGTTAATGAAAGAGCCCAATGCAATAAAAATGCATGTTGGGTTCTTGGAACAGTTCAAATCATTTTGGTAATAAGAAATTTTATCTGTTCTACCGAGAAGGTCTACGGTTCGAGCCCGTATAGCCCTATACAATTAGAACACTCTTCTATGTTTTCTCGCTCATATTGTATTGTCCTCATGATCCGATGCTAGTCTTAAATGAAAAAAAGCATCCAATTTATTTGCTATTTAAAGGAACTGACGACTTACACAGAAGATCATTAAAGAAAAAGTAAAGAGGAAATACGAAAATAAAAAAATATTGGAATTATTCATAATAGAATATAGAATAAATAGTCTTTCGACTGCGATCCAGAGCAGACTCTTATTCTTCAATATCTCTGTTATAAAGAAGAACAGATCGGACATCGTGTCGAACTAAATATGAGCACATACATAATCTTTTTATTTTGTTTATGAAAGATTTTCTATATTCCACGGGTGGATAATTGGTTCTAATCGAACTCGGTTGTCTTTTTAATTTGTTAGCACATCTCACATCGTTAGAAATAACGACCCTGAAAGCTCCCTTATTTCAATAGATAAAATTCCCTTACATCAAACCATATTAACACGTTACAACACGAACTAACGTGAAGTCTGCCGAATTGCACGGGTTCGAACCATTTCCTCATTTTTTATTTATTCAATACAAAATATTTTTTTATTCATTTCCGTGTTAAGTCACAGACGAAACATTGAATTAATGTACAAAAATGATAATGAATCATTCGGGAGGGGAGAGAAGCGATTAATAAATGGACAATACAACAAATAAAAGAATTCGATTTATTGAAACAAAACAGGAATCATCTATTTATGTTTCTATTTTCTGAATATGATACTTTTTGGATATATTTATCCATATCCAGTCTTATTCCACTTCTGGCATTCTCAATTTCAAGAAGTTTGGCTCCAATAAATAAAGGACCGGAGAAAGCCACTAGTTACGAATCAGGTATAGAACCAATGGGAGATACTTGGATCCAATTTAGAATTCGCTATTATATGTTTGCTTTAGTTTTCGTTGTTTTTGATGTGGAAACAGTCTTTCTCTATCCGTGGGCTATGAGTTTTGATATTTTGGGGCTATTTACATTTATAGAAGCTTTTATTTTCGTGATCATCTTAATTGTTGGTTTAGTTTATGCATGGAGAAAAGGAGCATTGGAATGGTCTTAACCCCCAAATTTTGGAATGATAAAAGACGAGTAGAAAATTATCTCAATCTAAAGCCGGCGATAAATCCTATAGAATCATCTTTACTTCATCAAGCAACTCCAAATTCAGTGATTTCCACTACTCTAAACGATCTGTCCAATTGGGCGAGACTTTCTAGTCTATGGCCGCTCCTTTATGGTACTAGTTGTTGTTTTATCGAATTTGCTTCATTAATAGGTTCGCGATTCGACTTTGATCGTTACGGTTTGGTGCCAAGATCCAGTCCTAGGCAAGCCGACTTACTTATAACAGCCGGAACTGTGACCATGAAAATGGCTCCTTCTTTAGTGAGATTATATGAACAAATGCCGGAACCAAAATATGTAATTGCTATGGGAGCCTGTACTATTACAGGAGGAATGTTTAGTACAGATTCTTATAGTACCGTTCGCGGAGTAGATAAGTTAATTCCTGTGGATATCTATTTGCCGGGTTGTCCTCCTAAACCAGAAGCTATTATAGATGCTATAATAAAACTTCGTGAAAAAATAGCTCAAGAAATATCTGAAGATAGATATGAGTTTCAACAAAGAAAGAGGTATTTCAGTAGAAAGCATAGGTTTCATATTGGGTCCAGTATTATTATTGAAAATAAGGGGGATAAGTTTTTTCATCAATCTTATGAATCTCGTAAATCAACTTTAGAGATCACTCCCAAAACATCTGAATCGATTTCAAAGATATCATACCCTTTGAAACATTTGAAAATACGAGAGTTTGCTGGCGAATGAATAATCGTGAGTAAAAAGTAACGAGCAGGAAATAAATTTTGAAAATTCCATGAAAAATGTCAAATCCTTATACAGATACTTTGACAATAAATAGTAATCAAATGCAAGGTCGGTTATCTGCTTGGCTAGCCAAGCATAAGTTGGCTCATAGACCTTTGGGTTTTGATTACCAAGGCACAGAAACATTACAAATCAAATCTGAAGATTGGGTCTCTGTAGCCGTTGCTTTATATGTTTATGGTTTTAATTATCTCCGTTCTCAATGCGCTTATGATGTAGCACCAGGAGGTTCCTTAGCTAGTGTATATCATCTTACGAGAATAAACGATAATGCAGATGAACCCGAAGAAGTGTGTATAAAAGTATTTGTCCCAAGGGAAGATCCCAGAATCCCGTCTGTTCTATGTATTTGGAAAGGTGCTAATTTCCAGGAACGGGAATCTTATGATATGTTGGGAATATTTTACGAAAGTCATCCATATCTAAAACGTATATTGATGCCAGAAAGTTGGATTGGGTGGCCTTTGCGCAAAGACTATATTGCACCTGATTTTTATGAAATACAAGATTCTCATTGAGTGCAAAAAAAAAGAATGAAGCATACTTTTTTAAAAAGAGTTTATCCACGTAAACATAGATCTATATGTATTGATCTATGTATATCCCATCTAAATAGATTAAAACATTAAAAAAGAAAATAGTAATATAATGTATATTATATATATTCAATATATATTATATATATTCTAAAACAATAAAATTTCTCAATATCAATTCCATTCTATTAATAAATAAAAATAGAGTTTTGATATCAATTTTTCTAATCTCGTGCTTTATACGTACCTCTACACTACATTTGTCTAAGTTTATCTAAAAAAAGGAAAATAAAGAATGTTAGAGAAATGACTTTAATACAAAAGTAATAAGTCATATTAATAACGGGAGATTTGAAATGACTTCTATAATGATTTCAAATCTCCCGTTATTCTAATAATAAGAATTAAAATCAAATTAGATGGATTTCATTATCTTCAATTTAAACTTATTCTTTTCTGACCAAAGTGGTTCGGCCCAAGTCTTCTAAATTTTTCTGACGACGTAGAGGTCGGGTAACCAATTCAAGTACATCTCTTGCATTGGCAAACCCATGAATCTGGGCAAAAGTAAATTCAACTGACCATTTAGTACTAATTCCTCTTGCTTCTAGCGGGTTAGCATGCGCCATTCCCGTGATAGCTAAATCGGGTTGTAATTCGCGTATACGTCGTATTTGATTCGAATTATCCGGTTTCTCCACAATTCGTGGTATTGGTACACACATCTTTCTACATGTATCTTGTAAAAGTGATAATTCAGCAGTTTGATATCGTCTATCCATATATGGAATGCCAATTTCATGAACAATCATTCCACATCTGATTAAGAATCTTGCTAGAGATATTTCTAGCAGATTATCTCCCATGAAAAAGACAGATTTACCGTGTACCAAATCAAGATAATCTTTTAAACTTTCCCATATTCGTTCCTCCCTTTCCTCCAAACCTTGGGGTTCAACACCAAATACAGGACAAATCTTTTCAATCCAAGCACGCGTTCCGTCTGGACCAATAGGAAAAGGAGCTGCAACTAATTGACATTTTTCGCGTCTTATCAAAGTTGTCGCTGTCCGACTCAAAAATGGGTGAACACCACAAACATAAACTCCGTCACCCAATGATGGAAGATCGGTATATCTTTGAGCAGGTAACCAACCTGATACCTTGATGGATTGACGTTTTAATTCTAGATTTAGTTGAGAAGCGACGTTGGACGGCAAAGATCCAAAAAGAACTAAGGAAGGGTGATTTGCATATTCAACCAATTGCTCTTTTTTTCTAGAATGAAAAGTCAAAAAATGTTGTATAGTTTGTTTTCGTTCACGAACGGAGAATTCCGGTTCTGGACAACGATGTGCCATGGCAGCTAACACAGTATCTTCTCCTTGAGTAAAGGCATAATCGAGTCCATTCGCTCTTGCCACTAGAATTGGGATTCCAATTTCCCATTCTAGTTTGGGTGCCATACCTTCCAAATCCATTTTTATTATCTCTGTAGTACAGGTACCTATCCATATAATCACGCTAGGGTCTCTATCTTTTCTTATTCGAATACAGAGTTTTTTTAATCCTTCATAATCATTCAATTGAGCCGAGATATCTCCTTCTTCCAATTCTGCCATTGCATAGCGAGGTTCTGCAAAAATCATTACTCCAAGTGCATTTTGCAGAAAATAACCGCATGTCTTTGTACCCACAACTAAAAAGAAACTATCTTCAATTTTTTGATATAACCAAGATACACAGCTAATTGGACAAAAAGTATGATAATTACCTGTCTCACATTCGACAATGAGAGTTTCATCAATTTTCACTGACATAAATGATTATAACTATGTGGATTAAATCGTCGTAAACCCAAGTAAATTTTCCTTATTATTTTGATGTTTCCCCTCATCAATAGGATTGAGATAAAGGTCAGAGAGTAGATTGAATAATTCCCGATCTGGAATCTCTTTTGGTACAATACCTTCTGGTTGGGACAATATTTGATCCGCTATGTTTAAATAATATTCACATACATAGTTAAGAGATGGTTCGGATCCAACCATTTCAAATAAGGTTTTCCCCTTTACCCTCGAAATTCGAATATCTTCAATAAGAGGTAACACTTCTATTACGGGCATTGGACAGGCTTCTACATATTTATTGATAAGATCTCTTTTAGATGTGCGATTTCCAACCAAACCTGCTAATCGGAGTGGATGTGTACGAGCTTTTTCCCTTATAGAAGCAGTAATACGATTAGCTGCAAATAATGCATCAAATCCATTATCTGTAATAATGAGACAGTAATCTGCATAGTTCAACGGAGCAGCAAAACCTCCACAAACCACGTCACCCAATACATCAAATAAGATTATATCATATTCGTAAAATGCATTTAATTCTTTTAACAATTTCACAGTCTCTCCTACCACATATCCCCCGCATCCAGCACCTGCAGGCGGCCCCCCAGCTTCCACACAATCTACCCCTCCATAACCTTTATGAATGACATCTTCGGACCAAATATCCTCATAATGATAATCTTTGGACTGCAAAGTATCTATAATTGTAGGTATCAAAAATCCTGTAAGAGTAAAAGTACTATCATGTTTGGGATCACATCCAATCTGTAACACTTTTTCACCACGTCTAGCTAGGGCAATTGAAATATTACAACTAGTAGTTGATTTACCGATTCCGCCTTTTCCATAAACTGCTATTTTCATCTTTTGATATCCTTTTCTTTATTTTTTATCTTCCGAACTTGTTATTCGTTTGATCTAATTTTGAGTTTAACTTTGCCTTATTTGATATGATAACAGTAAATAAATTCTAGTATGTTACATTACATTCTTTGTAACATTGTTTGTTTTTTTTAGCTCCCTCACCCTCATTTTATCCTGAGTAAATGGAGGAAGCCAAGCAAAGAATCCTTCATTTCCACAATAAATGCAAATTTTTTCATTAATTTGAAACGGGAACTCCCCGCTAATTAAGACTTATTTCTCTCTATTCAATATAATAGAATAATTTACTGCATGACAAATGAGAAGAGGATAAGATAGGTTTGGGATTCGATTTGGGCCTGCAAATGAATGCTTTTGTTATGTTATATATGATGTTAAATGTATCGTGTATCGTTATTTCAATTTATTCATTGAAATAACCATAAGAAATAGTTGTTTTGGAAAGATCCCAATCTTACCGTCGATTCAGCTTTTTTTTTTTTACAAAAAAAGAAAATATCTATATTTTATTCTTCTATTTTGTTATATTTATGTAACAACATATATACACAAATTATATCGTCAACCACTCATCATTTGATTCATTATAGAAAATCACAATGAATTGAATCCGGTCGATTTTTTTTTTTACCGGGCGAACGACGGGGATCGAACCCGCGCGTGGTGGATTCACAATCCACTGCCTTGGAACCACTTGGCTACGTCCGCCCCAAACTAATTGGCAGTCTCTGTCTACGGTCATTCCATTTCAAGAATGAATGGTTCTAAGCCCCGAAAACCAACTAATAATGAAACGATTCTATTATTTAGTTTAGTTATTAATTTATTGCACTTGCAATGCAACTCTCACACAAGTTAGTGACATTGACATTTTTTTTTTTTAGAAAATACAAATAGTTTTGTTTTGGGTATTCAAAAAAAAGATCTGAGCCAATACTCGATACTAATTAATAATTAGTATTATGTATCCATGGCTGAATGGTAAAAGCACCCAACTCATAATTGGGAAGTCGCGGGTTCAATTCCTGCTGGATGCATAATAAACAGTTATTGTGCTCTGTTCGCAATAACTATCACTTTTAAGAAAAATTAGACGGGAAAAGCAGTACCAAATTGGTACTGCTTTTTTAGGATTGAAATACACTAACAATCCATCTTGAATAATTAGCCGTTTATAGAATTAGCTTCAACAGCAGCTAGATCCAGAGGGAAGTTGTGAGCATTACGCTCGTGCATAACTTCCATACCAAGGTTAGCACGATTAATGATATCGGCCCAAGTGTTAATTACACGGCCTTGACTGTCAACAACAGATTGGTTGAAATTGAATCCATTTAAGTTAAAAGCCATAGTGCTGATGCCTAAAGCAGTAAACCAGATACCTACTACTGGCCAAGCAGCTAAAAAGAAATGTAGAGAACGGGAGTTGTTGAAACTAGCATATTGGAAGATCAATCGGCCGAAATAACCGTGAGCAGCTACAATATTGTAGGTTTCTTCTTCCTGACCAAATTTGTAACCTGCATTAGCAGACTCATTTTCGGTAGTTTCCCTGATCAAACTCGAGGTTACCAAGGAACCATGCATAGCACTAAATAGAGAGCCGCCGAATACGCCAGCTACACCTAACATGTGAAATGGATGCATAAGAATATTGTGTTCAGCTTGGAATACAATCATGAAATTGAAAGTACCAGAGATCCCTAGAGGCATACCATCAGAGAAGCTTCCTTGACCAATAGGGTAAATCAAGAAAACAGCAGTAGCTGCTGCTACTGGAGCTGAATATGCAACAGCAATCCAAGGGCGCATACCTAGACGGAAGCTAAGCTCCCACTCACGACCCATATAGCAAGCTACACCAAGTAGAAAGTGTAGAACGATTAGCTCATAAGGACCACCGTTGTATAGCCATTCATCAACAGAAGCTGCTTCCCAGATGGGATAGAAATGCAGACCGATGGCTGCAGAGGTAGGAATAATAGCACCGGAAATAATATTGTTTCCATAAAGAAGAGAACCGGAAACAGGTTCACGAATACCATCAATATCTACTGGAGGAGCTGCAATGAAAGCGATAATGAATACAGAGGTTGCAGTCAATAGGGTAGGAATCATCAAGACACCAAACCATCCAATGTAAAGACGGTTTTCAGTGCTAGTGATCCAATCGCAAAAACGATTCCATAGGCTTGCGCTTTCGCGTCTTTCTAGAATTGCGGTCATGGTTATAACTTGGTTTATTTAATCATTAGAAGCTCCCAAGCATACACATAAGGCTTGTTATTCAACAGTATAATATGAGTCATATCTGTATGTCAACCAACATTTTGACATGGCTATAAATATTCATAAAATTCATAGTATCCTCTTCCTTCCATAAACTATATGCACATATATTGAAATAGACTAGTATCCGTAGATATTACTATGTACCTATGGTATTAATGCGCTCTATTGGCATTCCTTCTTTGTTTATGATTCAAGGTAATAAATATTCTTATGACCTTGAAGTTAAATGTGATTAGACAAAACTCTTTCGATGGGTAAGAAAGAGTTTTTCATTTCTTAAGGATGAGAATAGTAGGATGCTACCTATCTTGCTTGTTAAGAGCAATGGATAACATTGAATTGCATTGGATCTGCAATGCAATAAGTAGACAAAATACTTTTAGGTGCTAGATTCTGGTACTCTGGGTTGCCCGGGACTTGAACCCGGAGCTCATCGGATGGAGTGGATTATCCGCTCTTTTTAATAGGAGCAAGAAATCTCTCCCCAAACCGTGCTTGCAATTTTCATTGCACACGGCTTTCTCCATGTAGTGATTTGATCCATCATTTGGTTGGGTTTCCGGTTGGAAAAGATCTATAGCATCAGCATCTTTTGCCAGAAATTAGCCAGGGGGTTTATCTCGCTAATTTCTGAATTCCAAATTCGTTCTCTAGAAATGGATTCTCTTTCTTTTGAATATGATTTTGTAAAAAGTTCCAAACCTAATTGTTCTCGAACTACACGTATAGTACTTTTATGTTTACAGGCCAAAGTTTTAGCACATGAAATTAAAAGTATATACCTTATATAATATAAACCATCTTGATTGATGGATCCACTGTAGTAATCAAAAAGATTTATCCAAATTCGATCGAATCGATCGAGAATATCATCATCTGATAGACTGGTCCAAGACAATTTACTAATTGGCCTCCCTGAGATGTCACAAAACTTTTCTTTAGCTAAAGAAAAAAGAATTGGTTTAATCGGAGCTGTTGCGTTTAATTCATTGGTAATAAGATCGGTAATGAATAAATCATCTAGCATTTTGGCTCTAACCACGAGAGGTCTCATTTTAACCTGCATAAAAAAACCTACCCAAGAAAAAGACATCTTGGGTAATTCAAGAATGCATATCCTATACGGTTGAAACCAAAGATGAAAATAGTATTGCCAAAAATGAAACAGATGATATCTACATTTTTTCACTTGAAGATGCGTACCCTTTAGAACTATAAGGGATCTTTCTCCATATCTCACATAATGGATGAAAGAATTCTTCAACAACCAGATCTTTTTTGTTGAAATTTTTTGAGGAGGAAATAGAACAATATCTTTGATCTTTTTCTCAAAATGAGTTCGATCCGGAAAAGATTCATGTAACAATGATTGTGAATTAAAAAATCGTTTAATAAGAGGAATTAAAAACGATTCGCATTCATACATATAAAAATTCCAAAGGAACAGGGAGAACGTATTTTCTCCCTGTGTAATCAGAGATTTCTGCAAATTTTCTCGACTAAAACTACATTCATGGAGAATCCATCGTAATAAATGCAAAGAAGGAGTATCTAGGATCCAGCGACGAAAAAGTCGAACCAAAATTTCCGGATGAATTGAGTAGGGCACTCGTATATCTGATATATAATTGGAATGTGGTAATTTATCCTCCATAAAAGGAAATATGCAATGGATGGATCGGAGACTATTCCATCCATCCATTCCTTTTATGAAATGTTTTGATCGCATTGCGAACGAAACTTCCAAGACAATTGTAAACCCTTTTAGTATCGATTTAAAAGAATTTTTATTGTATTCAATGAATTTATTTGAATCGGGATTCCCGAATAAACAATTATTCTGTTTACGTATTCGACGTATTGAACGTTTTACAGTCAAGAAACTCAAAAAATTAGAAACTAAAATTTCCGTCGGTTCCTCGGAACCAGATCTATCTAAATGATGATCATGAGCAATTGCGTAAAGATCTTCCTGAAAAAAAAGCGGATATAAAAAGAATTGTTGCCAAGATCGATGTTTATTTGAATTTCTTTCCATTTTTTAAACCCCCGGACCCAAACCTGTTGGATTATTAAAGATAATACATGGTGCGATCTAGTTGGAACATAATAGAAAATGTCTATCAGATAGATAGTTTTCTTCGCATAGATCTTCATTCGTCATGAGGAAGAATGAAAATTTCTTATTTTGGCAGTCCGATCGCTCTCCTGACTCATGGAATAGAATTAACATGGTCAGTACACTATTTCTCTTACACATTTGTTTTCGAGTACTTAGGACTCATGGTGAATGTAGAAAACCCTAATTTACTACAGGGAAAAACTTCCTTTATCGGTTACTAAAAGGCTTTTAACTTCCGATTAGTAAAGGGAATTCCTCGTTGAAATGAGGAACAGAAGCTCGTTCTTCTGGTTTTACTTATGATTCAAGCCATCCAGCTTTATCCATTGACTCACTTGACTTAATCACTCGGACTCTCGAATTTATTTGATCTTATTTCAAAATCAATTCATTTGTTCAAATTCAATTGTATACACATGTCAATAATTTGTATGCATTATTATTTGTATATGCATTGAATTCCTTGATCCGCCGCTTCTGATCAAAAAAAAAGAAAGTCGAGATTCTTAGAACGACATGCTGCTTTTTCCATTTTTTTTTTTCAGGATCAGTCGTAGTCTTACCAATTTTACCGATGGTATAGACGAATTGAATAGTTCATCCGAACATGTAAAAGACCATAGTCGCACTTAAAAGCCGAGTACTCTACCATTGAGTTAGCAACCCTTATTTGTATAGATACAGTCGAAGTAGAGCAGTTACTTGATTCAATCGATCAGAAATAGAACCTTTACAACAAATCATGAAGGATATTAATAATCGAATCGAACTTTACCATTTCTTAATCAAATCAAGTGATCTTTCCGGATCAGATTATTTCTGATCCGTTGAACGAATTCACCATAAAATAAAAAGAAATAGCGGATTTATTATATCCAAAAAATATGCTATTGTCAATCCCGAAATGTTGGGAAGAATTGTTGGATTGCCATTATATTGAAAAATGATATTGAAAAATGATTAGAAATAGAAAGAAAAGATCGTTAGAAATGGCAGTAAAGTAAAAAAAAAAGTACAAATTTCTTTTTTTATTGAATGAATAAAAAACGATAACAATTGTTTATCATTTTTTATTCATTCAGTTCGTTCTCGCAATCCTAATAATCTTTTTGATTTCTTCTTCTTCTTCTTCTCTTGAAGAACCGCTTAACAAAAATCCTTATGTGCTTCCCTATAAAAGATCGCAGAGGAATAAAATAAATGAAATGAAGATATAATAAAACAAATATAAATGGATAATAATAAGACAACCATGATACAAAATTTATATAATAACTAAATTTTATATGATCTAAAGCTAAACGTAGACGCATTATTTAGAATACCCCCTTCTTAATAAATAAAAAAAAAAATTGAAAACGCGTTTAAAACGATAAATTTTTGCAGAAAAATACCATGACAGAATTTCTGTAAATTGAGTTACTGTTACTAATTTGATAAATTATACAATAGCACTATAAAAAAACTCGTTTGATTCTTATTGATTGAACCCAATTCCTGAAGAGCTCTTCCCTTCGAGACTTAACGTCAAATTCGATAAGTAGCTCATTGATTTAATTTCCATTAACCCTAGATTCTGCTCCTAGCTGAAAAAAAAAGTTGATACCAAGCTCCTATATCTTTTTTAATAAAAGAGTATCTTCGAGTCAAAATGGCGGATGTCATAATCCACAGAACTAATCATGTCGTTTAAGTAACACGTTGCTTTTTACCACATCGGTTTAAGACAAATTTTTATCATACAGATAGATCTCTTATCCGATCCTAAAATTGATATGTAATTATTAATTATGAATAGTCATTCACTCAATTTCTAGAATACATTTTTGAAAATTAATTGGTTTAGTTGGCTAGGTATTCGATGCTTCTTTAGCTGCGTACATTACTTCGACAGTAATGGTTTCAATCCCCTTTTGTCGTGCAAATTTTTCAGTATTTCTTTCCACCTTTTCTCTGGCAAAACGAGGAATTTTACTTAATTCTATTCGACTTTCAGGATTCCAAATTAGGCCTATATCTGTAGATATAGATTTGGATATTATTTCTTTAGTATCATGACCACCAAAAATATCTAGAAGATGGTCCTCCATACCCAGAGCAAATGAGTTATAAATTAAATCAGCTATTTGATTAGTACCTTCGTAACCTAAAAAAGGTCGGTATCCCAAAGGAAAGTTTTGTATATGAACTGGTGCAGAAATAACTCCACACGGAATATCAAGACGTTTACCAATATGACGTTCCATTTGAGTACCAAATATTGCAGATGGTTCCATGTGAGCGATCATATCTCCTACCTCAGCATGATCATCTGTGATCAGTATTTCATCGCAGAAACCTTGAATTTGCTCTTTGAACCATTCCGCATCGTGTTTGCAATAAGTACCTGCACAACTGACACGAATCCCCATTTCTCGAACAAGTATCTTAGTGATTGAAGCAGCATGAGTTGTATCACCAAAAACAACTGTTTTTTTACCCGTCAAATTCTGACAATCAATAGATCTTGAAAACCAAGCAGCTTGGGAAACAAATCGAGTTTGTCCGTCGATATAAGGTTCATAATCCACTCTTTTATTCGATGAACTAAGAGTCATCGTATTCACATTTTTTTGAATCTGGCGGATCCACTCCGCCATATCTACAGCTCCCATGGGAGCTATAGATATGTAAGGCATCCCATATTCTTTATTTAAATATACCGCTGTCATTAAGCCCACTTCACGATAAGGAATTAAATTGAACCAAGCTTTTGGTAAATTTTTAAGATCTTCTACAGATCCTCCTTCAGGAATTATTTGATTAATTTCAATATCCAGATCTCGTAATAAACGTCTTAATTCACGACAATCATGTTGATTATGAAAACCCAATGTAAAAATTCCAATTATATTGACAGAAGGCGCATCAGTTAGAAATTGATCCCATTTTTCTTGTCTATGACATCTATCTAAATAATATCGAACCACCTGTTCTAAAGTTCTATCCGCTGCTTGAATTTCATTTACTTGATAATGATCAACATCTGCAAAAATGACGTCGGAATCAGAAATTATGGATGCTCTATTCACAAAGTTCTGTAAATCTTCTTGCAAAATACTAGAAGTACATGTAGGTGTCAATATAATAAGATCAGGGTGTTCCTCTTTATCTTTCCGGAGAATATTATCTACAACTCTTTCTTGAGATCCACGTGCTAGTACGTGACGATCTACTATGCTAGCAGTTGCGGCAGTAAAATCTCTTTCACGTTCTAACATAGAACGCATTACATTAAAATAATCATCTCCTAGAGGAGCGTGCATAATGGCATGCACATTTTTGAAAGAACTAGCTACTCGTAGGGTTCCAATATGAGCAGGACCAGCATACATCCAATAGGCTAATTTCACTTTATCTCTATCTCAATTGTAATCTGTATTCCAATCCTACACCGCAAAAATATCCCTTTCTCTATTTAGAATCTTATCGAAATCATATTTCCCTTCTATAAGTCTTTTTTCAATTCAATAATACTGTTCCACCTGGGACGGAAGGATTCGAACCTTCGAAATAACAGGACCAAAACCTGCTGCCTTACCGCTTGGCCACGCCCCATTATTGTTTTATAATAATCCATTAAGATAAATTGATGCAATGTTTCATTTGAATCTGAATTACATTATTATAATTCGATTCGCTATGCAATTATGCATAACCGGAGGGGCATAGATTCTTGAGTTAATCAAATATCTAACTATAGGGGAACCTAAAAAGAAACAAGAATATACATTCATTGGTCATTCCCTATCAGAATAGGTAAAATATTGTATAAATAAATGATCCCTTCCAACTCGAAGACTAAAAGTCTAATCTTGTCCAACAATTCGATGGATTGGACAAATACTTTTAGATCTTTACATTATTCATCGGAGAATCAAAATGTCAGTTATCCTCAACTTCCATATTTGTCTAGACGATGTCGCTTTTCATTTGAATAATCCCTTTTTTGCCAAATTGCCTGAAGCTTATGCAATTTTTGATCCAATTGTTAATGTAATGCCCATTATCCCTCTGTTCTTTTTTTTATTAGCCTTTGCTTGGCAAGCTGCCGTAAGTTTTCGATAACGATAATCTAAGTTTTTATCGATTTTTGTTTGTATTCACTTGATACGGAAAAAACATATATATTTTTTTTTCTATCATTTTATTCTGATTAGTTATTACAAATTATTATTAGTTAGTTGTTACAATTTAACTATTTCTAATTGGATCATTTTCATTCACTAAAGTGATGTAACACTCTTTTTCCTTGTTCTGATGTTTATTTTGTGATACATCTATTCTCGACAGATCAAAATAACTTTAGTCAATATCAACGGCATCACAGTTGCAGTTTAGTTGATTAGCTAGTGATTAGAATATGTTATTTTCTAATAACATATCTTTCAATAATAACATATCTTTCAATATTCTATTGAAAGAACGAGTAAGGATGATAATTTATCTATTCCAAATTTTCTTCTATTTTAAACACAGACTGTACTTGTTTCAACAAGTTTAGGATAGTTTAATTAGTATTCGAATTCCTATTTATCCTGTTCAATTCCGAGCAAAGAAGAAAAGAGAAACAGAATAGATTCAATTTTGAATCTGCTTTTTTTCTTTGCTCAGCCAATGCCAATATATGATACAAAAATTGATGATCTATTCCGTTTTCTAATAAGAATAATTTCGGAGATTACATAATGCTTACTCTTAAGCTGTTCGTTTACACAGTAGTGATATTTTTTGTTTCTCTCTTTATCTTTGGATTCCTATCAAACGATCCAGGACGAAATCCTGGGCGTAAAGAATAGAAAAGAAGATTAGGATTAGAAAGTAGATTTTGTAAAATCAGACTGAACGGAGAGAGAGGGATTCGAACCCTCGGTACAAAATAGTTTGTACAACGGATTAGCAATCCACCGCTTTAGTCCGCTCAGCCATCTCTCCTAGATGGCGGATCTAAAATGAATATAGCATTTCACTAAATAAAGACCAACATTTGTGAGAATCCAATTTTCTTTTTTTATTCCATTCCAAACAATTTTTCGCTTTCTCTAGCCCGGCCAGTATCTGGCCAGGCCATTATCTTTCCTAGATAAGGAATTAATTGACTAAATTATGAAGAATACAGTGCTCTACCTAATCTGAAAGCTAAAATCATTATTAGAAAAGTAACAGTAATAAAAAGGGCTATCAAAATTTGACCTTGTGATATCATTTCTTATATTTCCTTTTATGTATTCTACTTTTTTTTATGTATTCTATTTTTATCTTCTATATTTTTTAATTCCAATTATTTCAGATTAGAATCTGGATAAGATGTTCTAGATTGGATTGAAAATGTATAGATCATATTGAAGGGTAAAAAAGAGATTTCAAAGACTAAAAGTGGATCATTTTTTATTTTCTATATCTGTCATAAACATAAAGAAAAACTAATTCCAAATTACTTGAATTATTCTAAAGAATGTGTTAATAATCATAACAACTATCTATAATTAGACTAGTTACTAAAGAAAAAAATCATACTATTAGTCATGGTACAATATTGGGATTTTTCTTGTAAGAGTAAAAACAAAACAATAAGGTAAGGGACGGAAGAAGTGAAAAGAAACTATTTGTTATTGAGTTTTCAGGAATAGGAAAATATGATGATCGAAACTTGCATTAGATTCTTATTAGAATCTAAAAATTACTTTTTATTTTCCTTCCCTATTGGACAAAAAATCGATCTGTATGATACAATGAAATTGTGGCGGGTATAGTTTAGTGGTAAAAGTGTGATTCGTTCTATCATTATATTCAACAGAGTTGAAGGATCTTTCAACTCTCGTTTCTATTTTTTTATTATAAAAAACTCTATTTACTATATAGGTTCTAAACCTCTCCTATGAATACCCTGGGTCAGGAAAGGAATTGTGCGCATTCTCGTCATTTGAATTTGGAATGATAAAATGACCATATTTTCCATTCAAGATGGCGAAACAGAATGTAGAATTTTTGAAAGGATTAGACCGATCTATCTAATCGGATCAATCAAAGATCCATGGATATCAAAATATTCTTTTTCATCGTAACTAAACTAAATGTTCAACTACGAGAATAACAAAAGTTGGAGTCAAATAGCTAGGTAACAGTGACTTTGGTTTACTTTAGTCACCGTGATTTTGTTTGAGCTCGGTGAAATTTGATTTCCTCTAGGATCGCAATCAGTAGAAATAGGGAACGAAGTAATTAGAAAGATTTTTGAGTCCAATATTAAGAATTTTTCAATCTTATCTTTCTATAGGGATCATCTATCAAGTGAATAGGTATTTTCTATTTTAGGTTCTTCACCTGAAGTTAAGAGTAAAGAACTACAAATACAACTAACATAGATGTTATGGAGCAGAGCATAAATAATTTATGTATTATGTGAAAGTGAAAAAGCGTTTTTTTTTTTTCAGACCTCCCTTTCTATCTCTCTCTCATGGAGGAGCCGAATGAAATGAAATTTTCATGTTCGGTTCTGAATTAGAGGCGTTAATCAACGTCGACTATAACCCCTAGCCTTCCAAGCTAACGATGCGGGTTCGATTCCCGCTACCCGCTCATTCATCTTTCTTATTCTTATTTCATTTTTCATGTCCATGTTACCTACCTATTCTTTCTCTTTCGTTCCCGAATCTCGTTGTGAATAGAGAAAAAATCATACTTTTTTATTCCCAATCGAGAAAGTATTTCAAGGAATCATGAAAATAAAGCGTCCATCGTCTAATGGATAGGACAGAGGTCTTCTAAACCTTAGGTATAGGTTCAAATCCTATTGGACGTAATAATTCGTCGTTATGCTTTGCTTTGTTAAATGTCGCAAAATGATTATTTAGCTCTTTTATACTATTTCGAGCATAATAAAAAGTTGGAGATTTTCTTGAATAGCTTCTTTTAAGAGATCTTCCGCTTCTTGCGTGAATGCCCCAGTAGAACGTATAATTTCTCCAAACTGGGGTTTCTTTTTTACTAAAGACTCGCGCAAGTTAGAAATAAATTTTTTAACTTGTACGATCTCTAATACATCTAGATATCCATTTGTTCCGGTATAAATCATAGCTATTTGTTCTTCCACTGTCAAAGGATCTGATTGAGATTGCTTGAGCAACTCGCGTAATCGTTGACCTCTTGCCAATTGATCTTGCGTAGTTTTATCAAGATCAGAAGCGAATTGTGCAAAAGATTCTAACTCTGCAAGTTGAGCTAATTCTAATTTTAATTTCCCAGCTACTTGTTTCATAGCTTTCATCTGAGCTGCGGATCCTACTCTAGATACGGAAAGACCCACATTAATGGCAGGTTGAATTCCTGCATTGAATAGATCAGCTGACAAGAAGATTTGTCCGTCGGTAATGGAAATGACGTTAGTGGGAATATAAGCTGAGACATCTCCAGCTTGAGTTTCAACTATTGGTAAAGCAGTCAAACTACCTCCACCTAACTGCGAATTTAATTTAGCTGCTCTTTCTAATAAGCGAGAATGTAAATAGAAAACATCTCCTGGATAAGCTTCCCGGCCAGGTGGCCTTCTTAATAGAAGAGACATTTGTCGATAAGCTTGTGCTTGTTTGGAAAGATCATCATAAATGATTAATGTATGTTGTTCTTTATACATAAAGTATTCGGCTAAAGCTGCTCCTGTATAAGGAGCAAGATATTGTAATGTAGCAGGAGAATCTGCAGTTTCCGCTACCACAATGGTATACTCCATTGCGCCACGTTCTTGGAACGTATTAACTACCTGAGCTACCGAAGAAGCTTTTTGACCAATAGCGACATAAACACATATTACATTCTGATTTTTTTGATTTAGAATTGTATCTGTAGCTACTGCCGTCTTACCGGTCTGTCTGTCCCCAATAATCAATTCTCGCTGACCGCGTCCTATAGGGATCATAGAATCAATAGCAATAAGACCCGTTTGAAGAGGTTCATATACAGAACGTCTTGAAATAATACCTGGAGCGGGAGATTCGATCAATCGAGATTGGGAAGATGAGATCTTCCCCTTACCATCAATAGGTCGAGCTAGCGCATTTACAACTCGACCTAAATAAGCATCACTTACTGGTATCTGAGCAATTTTTCCCGTTGCTCTCACGGAACTACCCTCTTGTATCATCAAACCATCACCCATTAATACAGCTCCAACATTATCTGATTCTAGATTTAGGGCAATACCTATTGTACCATCTACAAATTCTACTAATTCCCCTGACATTACTTTATCAAGACCATGAATACGAGCAATGCCATCTCCTACTTGAAGTACAGTGCCAATATTAACAACCTTGACTTCGTTATTATATTGTTCAATCTGTTTACGTATCATACTACTGATTTCATCGGGTCGAATAGTTACCATTAACACTAGTTAATTCTCTTTTGAAAAATAAGACCTAAATTATACGAATAGAGTTTCATTGAAAACAAAAAACATAAGTATATATGAATATATATAATATATATATAATTTATATATGTATATAAATTATATATATATTATTATTAATTAATCAGTTATGAATCAGTTATGTTTTTCATGGCTAGGAGCAAGTCGATATTATGTTCGATCGTACGTAAATGTAACTCGCTATTCAGACGATTATTCAAAGTTCCTAGAGCTCTTTGAACAGCTTGGCGAGAAATTTGTTGTCGAACCTTTTCAATTACTCTTTGTTGTTCCAAGTGAACGGTTTCATTCTTTGAATTTTCTAACTGTTTCAAATTAACAGAAGCAAGATTGATAAGCTTTTCTTTTTCTTGTTCTATTTCAGAGTATCCATTTTCCCGAATTTCACGCGCTCGCATTTCTACTTCGCGTAAGCGAGCCCGGGCTTGCTCAAGCTGATTAGCAGCTCCTTTACATAATTCTTCAGAACTCTGAATAGTACTCACTATTTTCTGTTTACGGTTATCTAATAAATTACTTAATGAAAGTAGATTATCTATTCATAAGTTGAACGAATAATCTCTTCCCAAACCGAACACGAATCTTTCGATTCATTCGGCTTTCCCGCTCGGTTTTTTACCAAGCCTACCCTTTTCGTTCATATTATGTAAATAAAAAAAAAAGATCAATCTATCAAAGACCGAAATCTACGAAGGGCTCTTTTGCCAAAAGGGGTTTTTTATTATCAACTGAGTTGTTGTTTTTTCTTTTCGTATTTTTTCTTGAATAAATTCGCTTTTGTGTAGGTCGTCGGTTCCGCATTTAAACCCCAAAAATTGGATTGGATGGGAGATTAGGACTATTTTTCAGTAGATAGATTGAATAATTCCATTGATATGAATGTTATATATCGAATTAACCTCCAACTATGCCTTTGAACTCATCTCATATTAGCACAGCGGTTGAAAGAGTACCAGTTTTGCTTGGACTTCAAGCAGTTTAGCTTTAACCATTCTAAAGATTTTCCCATATTGGTTGGGATTGGTCAAAAATTTCCCAATCAATTACGAAATGCTATAGTTCTTCCATATTGATTTTTTTTTAGAAGTAATTCGTTGAGATCATGCACTTTTCTATCTACAAAATGCAGTTGGTTGGATCCAGCTAGATTATTCAAATATACAACTCGCACACACTCCCTTTCCGAAATAGGTCAGTACACCAAGCACCACACTGAGATTTATTATATTTGTTTCTAAAATATTGGTATTTAACCTGAAACCCTCAGCGGAGGATAAAAAAATTAGGGAAATGAAAGAATCAGTTACATTTTTCATACGCTCTCCCCTCATAGATAAGGATACTTTCACAAAGTTTTTTCTCCAACTCGATTCATTCTGGATAAACAGATTTCGAGTACTTAGTAAGTCCCAGGTCCCGCATAACGATAAATAAGGATAGAATAAAAAAAAAACTTTGCTCAACTTATCTACTTCTCCGAGTGTCGCAAGTCTTTCTGACCAAAACAAGTGACGTATAAGTCCATTATTTATGGATCAGCCCCTCCCCTATTGGCTGAACAAGAAAATTGATCAAAGGGGGGGGGTCCTTAAAATCCCAAAGGATACGGATTTTAGTCTCCGAGATTAAACAAATGGATTAGCAAATAAAAGTGCTAGAGCTACAACTAATCCATAAATAGTTAAAGCTTCCATAAAAGCTAAACTTAGCAGTAAGGTACCTCGTATTTTACCCTCCGCCTCTGGTTGTCTCGCAATACCTTCAACAGCTTGTCCCGCAGCAGTGCCTTGACCAATGCCAGGTCCAATAGAAGCAAGGCCTACGGATAATCCAGCAGCAATAACGGAAGCAGCAGAAATCAAAGGATTCATGGTAATCTCCTCTTAGATTAATAAATGGTGGATAATATGATAGTTTTATCTATTGATTTGATTGTTCACGTTCAACTAGAGAACAATTTCTTTTCTTTGAAAACAACTCAATTTTGATTCGACAAAATGGTATTAAAAAATTATATAATACAAAAAAGGGTAAATCCTCTACCCTTCCTTATATTATATTCTTTTTTAGATGAAATATCCTATCTCTAATTCTTTAGAGATAGAATATAGAAACAAACTATGTACATAAAACGTATGTATCCCTTCGAGTCATTGCTCGAAACCGGGATACACACATAGTTTACTAAACTAATTCCCATTAGTAAACCTATTTATTAATGTAGATATGAATCTACAAATATGATCTATTCTATCTATTGATTTTATCGACGGGTGAGGTGATCCTTAATCTTTCGACTAAGATCTTAGAGATTCAGTATTTTCATTTATGACTATAATTAAGGGAGAATCAAAATGGAAAGAACATTTAACGTTTTTTAACGTTTTATAAATGAGCAAATGATTATTATTAATTTGAATTAAAAGACTAAGTCCAATTAATTAAATTAATGATGACCCTCCATGGATTCTCCTATATAAGCTGCGGCTAGAGTTGCAAAGATTAGAGCTTGAATGCCACTTGTAAATAATCCTAGGAGCATTACAGGTATAGGTACCACTAAAGGTACTAAGGAAACAAGAACGGCAACTACCAATTCGTCAGCTAATATATTTCCAAAAAGTCGAAAACTAAGTGATAGAGGTTTCGTAAAATCTTCTAATATGTTAATCGGTAAAAGTATTGGGGTTGGTTGAATATATTTACCAAAATAGCCTAAACCCCTCTTTGTAAGACCTGCATAAAAATAAGCTACTGATGTGAGCAAAGCTAGAGCTACTGTAGTATTAATATCATTTGTAGGCGCGGCTAATTCCCCATGAGGTAATTGAAAAATTCCCCAGGGGAAAAGAGCACCTGCCCAATTAGAAACAAAGATAAATAGAAACATGGTTCCTATAAAAGAAACCCAAGGACCATATTCTTCTTCGCCAATCTGAGTTCTAGCCAAGTCCCGAACAAATTCGAGAACATATTCCACAAAATTTTGAGCTCCGTTTGGAACAATTTGTGGGTCTTGAACAGCTAGAGTAGCTGAACTTAATAATATAGCAATTACAATCCAGGAAGTTATAAGTACCTGTGCATGAACTTGGAACCCCCCTATTTGCCAATAAAAATGCTGACCTACTTCCACACCGGATATCTCATAGAAAAAATTCAGCGTGTTAATAGGAAATTGTACAATATTCATATTACCCTTTCTATATCAAAAGATGAATTAAAAAAAAAAATGATTTTGGTTCAATGACCGATTTCTCAATTATTTCACTATCATCAGTCAGGCTACGAAAGAAAATAATGAAATGATTATTTCATTGATTAAGAAGATTTCTGTATTTCTAGACAAATATATCTTAATCCATTCTCTAAGATTTGGGAATAGTAGCCAACTTAGTTTTAGCTTCTCTTTTTTTTTGTCTATTCACTTTTTCTAAAATTACAATGCTCTCTCTACCCGTGCGAATTGCTAAAATTAATTTATTTAGGATCAGTCGGATTGGTCCTCTACCATCATCATTGGCTGGGATTGGGATATCCACGAGATCCGGGTCACAATCTGTATCAACTAAGCAAATTGTGGGAATACCCAAAGTTCTACATTCCCGAATAGCAGTATATTCTCCTTTTTGATCGAGAATTATTACAATATCGGGCAATTTTTTCATGTATCTAATACCTCCCAGATCTTCCTGTAATTTGTTCAATTCTCTCCTGAGTATTGCTGCTTCTTTCTTCGTAAATTGATCAAATCCTCCCGTCTTTTTTTTTTTCGTTAAATTTTTGAATTTTTCAAGTCTTGCTTCTGTAGTAAACCAATTAGTTAACATACCCGCGAACCATTTTTTGTTTACATAATGACATCGAGCTGCTAAAGCAGCTAATTTAGCTGCATCAGCTGTTTGATGTTTTGTACCAACTATCATAAATTGTTTTCCTCTTTTTGCTCCATCAAACACAAAATCACAGGCTTCTGATAAAAAACGAGCGGTATAAGTCAAATTTATAATATGACTATTTTTACGTTCTTTAAAAATGTAAGGTGCCATTTTAGGATTCCATTTTTTTGTCTCATGACCAAAATGAACTCCTACTTTTACCATCTCTTTCAAATTGATGTTCCAATTTTTTTTCGTCATTTTCTTCTTTTACTTTTTAATATGAACTGGATGTAATATCTACATTCCAATGGAATGGGTTAGATTGCTTGCCGTAGCATACTTAAGACAAGTATTCATTTGATTTTTTATTTCTTTTTTATACAATTAAAGCAAATTGTTATATTTCTTTCTTTACTCGTTTTGATTTTTTCTTTATTTTGACTAGTTTTTTTAGAACTTTTTTTTTTTGTTTTTGCAATAAAAATTTCAAGAAAAAATCTTTCACTTTTATTCTAAATATACTTTTCTTACTCATTTTCGGATCTATTTTACTCCGTTTTTTCAAAGGGTTGAATCCAGTACCAACAGGTATCATTCTCCCGAGAATAACATTTTCCTTCAAGCCCTTCAACCAATCAATGCGACCTTGAAGAGCAGATTTCGCTAAGACCCGAGCAGTTTCCTGAAAACTCGCTTCCGATAGAAAACTTTGAGTATTCAGAGATGCCTTTGTCATTCCCAATAAAATGGTTCGATAATTTATTCTTTTTTCGAGAGCACGATCCATTCTTTGTGCTTGTGATAATCCAATGAGTTCTCCGGGTAAAAAAAGACTATTTAGTCCATTTTCAAAATTTTTATTTTCGGACTTTTCGACATCTACAACTAAAACTTTCGATGTAATTTGGCGCACAATAATTTCTATATGCTTATCAGAAATTTGTACCCCCTGGGATCGATAAATCTTTTGAATTTCATTGACCAACTGATTCTGACTATCCTCCATAGTTATTCTAACACTGGTGAATGACCCCCAAAAGTTTCCAAAAAATCTTGCCAGGTGTCTGTTCAATTCTTTCAATTTTTTTTTTCGATTTTTCGATATTAAAGTATTCGAGCGGGCTTCTGATAATTGTTCAACTTTAGGAAGACCTTGAATTATATCATCGGATTTTAATCTTTCGTATGACATGGTCATTAATGTATCTCCTTCGTAAAGAATTTTCCCATAATAACTATTATGAGTTGCTCCTCGAGTACCCAAATAGGGTTTAGCTAATCTAATGATAAAAGATTCCTCACGAATAACTACAATTTGACCAGATTCTTGGAGTTGTTTATCTTCGAATATCCATATACTTTTGCAAAAAAATTGTCCAAGGCTGACTACTGGAAATGTTTTTTCAAAAAAATTGGATAGGGAAAAGTACAAATGAAAATTGAAAAGAATATTTCTGCATGAATCAAATTTCAAAATTTCCCTCTTTTCGTCCATAAAATAGCATTTAGCTACTTGAAAAGTATTCGAGTCATTGTTAGAAATTGAACGTTCATTTAGTAATACTTTTTTATAAGTCATCAAACGACAGTATGGAAAACGATTAGCAATACTATGTAAATAACCCAGGAGACCTGACAATGCAATTTTTTTATTTGCATCCGACTTTTTTACTGTATTTAAGCTTTTTAAATCATTAAACAAAACGATTTGCAAAAAATCAGAAGTAGACAGAATAATAAAAGATTTCTCTTTTTTATTCTCATTAGGTACTGAACGAATAGTTCCCTTACTAAGTAATTTACTTTGATCATTCGAAACAAAAGAATTAGTGTGACCTAATTTGTTATGAAACAAAAATGGAGAACTTGCCATATTAAAAAAAGGGTATTTCAGCAAGCTAATTTGAATCATATTGATAATGATCTTATTTGTTCTTACTGAAATGAGAGAAGCATAAGCCTTTTTTCTTTTCAATCTGGGCCTTCCGTCTAATTGATTTTCAAGAAAATTCCTTTCTTTTTCAATCGAATAACCCCCGAGAATATTCCCATATTTTATCATTTTTGAACGAGGGTCATTCAAAAAAGCAAAAATGTTGTTATTTTCATTTTTATAGAAAATAGATTCTATAGGCATTCTAAGAATTAAATGAGGATAAGGGATTCTTCGCTTTCCCAATTGTTTATCACACCATAATGGTCTGATGAGTTCATTTTTTACCCTCATATTGTTGGTATTTTCAAAAAGAATGGTGCAATCGATAGAGTCTTGATGCTCGTTAGCTATGGTTCGATCAGTTTCGAGATAATTGAAGATTTTTTTCCCTCTTTCAAAACAGTTTGAGTCAACTGATTCGTGTTTCACCTGATCCACTGAATAATTTGAAAGTGATTTATGCTTGTAAAGAAGAAGTTCTGTAATATGCACTTGATCTTGATCTTTATGAAAAGCAGATTCATATATCCCTCCCGATAATACCCATAAATGAGTTGTCTTTTCTATTAAATTAGACGGCATAGGGATATTCCAGTGCATTTCTCCTGTCAGGCCAGAATATATAGATTTCTTTACTTTCTCTTTAAAAGGGGGTTTTTTTGCACGAATCTCAGCAATTATTTGTTCCGATTCCACGAGTTGATTATTCTGAATGAATAGCAAGCTTTCTGGCGGAATCGTTAAGTTTTGTACTTCATATTGGTTATCGATAGTCACGTCTAAACTATTATGACATATATAAGCAGGGTGCCCATGACGGGTGCGGGTAGGAAAAACGAAATTTTCGTTGAATTCCATTTTCCCGGTGAACGGGGCTCGTATATGTTCTGCAATGTCACCCGTAAATACCCCACCAGTATGAAAAGTCCTTAATGTTAGTTGAGTTCCCGGCTCTCCAATTGATTGACCTGCAATAATGCCAACTGCTTCTCCTAATTCGATTAAGTTACTATGAGTAGTATTCCAACCATAACATAATTGACAAATACAAGATATACTTTTGCAAGTAAAAGGGGTTCGTATATATATTGGTTGTATTTGGAAATAATAGAATTGATTGGCAAGTTTAATCCCAATATCTTCATTGCGCGTGGCAATACATCTTCCCTTTATATATACATCATCTGCTAATACGCGCCCAATGAGTGTTTGTAGAACAAATTGATTTTTGATTGTTTCTTGATCTTGAATAAGATTTACAAAAAGACCTTGGATAGTACCACAATCTACTTTACGTACAACGAGGTGTTGTACTACTTCAACAAGTCTACGTGTGAGATATCCAGCATCTGCTGTTCGTATAGAAGTATCTACAACTCCTTTACGAGCACCGTAACAGGAAATAATATATTCTGTTAAGGAAAGTCCTTCCCGTAAATTTCCTTGAATGGGTAGATCGACAATTTTTCCTTGAGGATCTGACATTAATCCTCTCATACCTACTAATTGGTGAACTTGAGATATACTTCCTCTAGCTCCTGAAAAGGACATCATATGTACTGGATTAAGAGGATCAGTCATCTTAAAATTCGGATTCATTTCTCGTTTCAAATATTCACTGGTAGCATGCCATATCTCAATCAATTGACGTAATTTTTCCACTGCATGTACATTTCCATAATCATGATGTCTTTCCGAAGCAAACCCTTGTTGTTGCACATCTTGGATAAGCCATAGTTTAGCTGGTGTTGTTAAAAGATCATCAATTCCTAATGAAATAGCTGCATCGGTAGCTTGCTGAAAACCTAAAATCTTCAGTTGATCTAATACATGTGATGTATATGTCATTCCAAATTGATTTACGAATCTTTTAATAAGGTGCTTCATAACAAATTTATCCATCCCTTTATTAAAAAAGGGCACTTCAAAAGGAAAGGGTATTTTGAATTTAGGTTGTATCATAAGAATAAAATGGGTATTTTGAATTTAGGTTGTATCATAAGAATAAAATGGGTATTTTGAATTTAGGTTGTATCATAAGAATAAAATATCTCCATTTTGGATAAAATCTCCCCAAAATGGGTTGGGGAGTAGGAATCGGCAATGGGTTTAAGCTCCAAAGCTCCCTTAATCTTTATCTCTGCATGAATGAAAGGATCATAAGATTAATAACATTAAATTCTGAATAGTGACAGTTCTTGTCGGATATCATAAGTCCACAAGCCTTTTATAGCTTCTTCTATTTCTCGATTAAAACGAATACGACCAACGGTCGTTCGAATGTATTTATTAAGTATTTCCCCCACTCTACATTTTCTTATTCGAAAATGATCATAGATTTCGTAGAAGGTACCGAAAGATTCATATTGAACTTCGATAGGAAGTTCTCGATTTACTGAATTAATAATAGAGGTATCTATATCTCTCCTCCATCGGAGCCATAAAGGACTGTCTAAATCAATTTGTTTTTGTTCATAAGCTTTAAGCGCATCATCATAGCTATAAAACGAAGGTGAGACGATCTTCTTTTTTGAATTATTCGGGTGGTATCTATTTTCATAAATGCCGTGGTTTTTTTGAATAGTGGATCTATAAAGTCCTAGAAGCATATCTTGAGTCGGTACACAAATAGGGTCTCCTATAGTTGGAGAGATAAGATTGAGATGAGAAAACATAAGTAAACGAGCTTCTACTTGAGCTTCCATAGATAAAGGTATGTGGACAGCCATCTGATCTCCGTCAAAGTCTGCATTAAATCCTGCACAAACCAATGGGTGTAACCGAATGGCACGTTCTTTTATTAAAATGGGTAGAAATGCTTGTATTCCTAATCTGTGTAAGGTGGGTGCTCGATTTAACAATATGGGATGTCTTTGGATAGTCTGTTTAAGTACGTTCCATATAATAGGTTTCCTATCTCGAATTAAAAATTTAGCAGTTCTTAGATTGGGAGCAATCTGTCGTTCAACTAGATCACGAATTAAAAATGCTTGAAAAAGCTCTATTGCGATTTCTCGGGGTAATCCACATTGATACAATGAGAGATGGGGACCTACCACAATAACAGAACGACCTGAATAATCGACCCGTTTTCCAAGTAAATTTTCACGAAATCTTCCTTCTTTCCCTTGGAGGAAATCTGAGAACGATTTATAAGGTCTATCCTTATTATCTTTCACCGGTTGCGCGCCTATACTGTTATCAAGAAGTGCATCTACAGCTTTTTGGACTAATTTCTTTTGATCAAACAATAAATTTGGTATTAGAAATGCACGAGTCCATTCTATGGATTCTAAAAGATTATTATTTCGACGGATCACTTTTAGATAAAGTTCATTGAGATCCGAAGTAATCACTCCACCTTCATTTAATTTATACATTGGCCTCAGGTCGGGAGGAAGAACTGGTAATAGGCATAAAACCATCCATTGTGGTTCTACATTTGTTTGAATAAAATATTGAGCAAATTTCATCCGTCTAACCAGGCGATCCTTTCTTCTTTGAAGTGAGAGAAGTTTTTTCTTGGTACTATCATATAGTTTTCTCAAAGGAGAATCTTTTTTCAAAAATTGGATTGGTGACTCCCCCGACAAAAATAATATAGATATTTTCGTATCTATTTCCTTCCATTCTCTATATGAATGATCTATAATCATTTGCAGATTTAGACCGGCTAATTGTTCTTTGATAGCTTTTCCTCCAGTAGCAATTTCTCGCTCTTGAAATAGCGCAAAATCCCAAGAGAGATAAGAAGCAATTTCCTTTGCCCAAGATTTAGACTCATATTCACGAAGTTTTCCATGAAATCGCAATAAAGTTGGCTTGTTAACTGTGGGCCTAGTAATAAAAACATTTGGATAGGTTTATCTTTTTTCCCCCCCTCAGAATCGGACATGAAAGTTTCTTCTCATCCGGCTCAAGTAACTATACCCAAATGGAAAGTGATTATGTATCACTATGCACAAAATGTGCTCTCTGATACAAACAATGTTTCCCGACGGTTTTCATCCCCAAACGATAAAACTAAATAGTTACTCTTTGCTCAAGTGCCAAGTGAATTCAATTATTGGTTTACAATTCGTATTATGACATATAATATGTTATGTAATTAATGAGCAGTCTTCTCCCTTTTGAACGATACATTTCTTTGTGAATGTGAAAGACCTTTAATTTATTGTGAAATTCATATGGGATTTACTTGTCTCTATCTCTTTATTAATTGATCCTGTAGGTTTCTGTTTTACTTCGATGGTTACAATACTATTTGAAGCATATGTGCGATGAATAGACTCCTATAACCATATTTTTTACTTTGGTCTAGAATAAAAAAGAAAAATGAAACAGATTCTTTATTCCATTTTCTTTCTGTTTCTATTTTCTTTCTGTTTCTAATAAAAGAAGTATTTTTACGAAGTCCAATTAGCAATTGAAATTAATATACAAGATATTAACCCTAGATTCATTCCTTTTTATCAACATGGTTCTAATTCTGAGCTTCATGCCCCTCTTGCCGAGGGACGTGTCAGAGCTAAGGGCATCCCAATTAGATTGAATAGGATGACAGTTCCTATGGAGCTGTATAATCGGAGCTTGTGATCAAGTCACACATCGCAGTATACTGGGTCGTCTAATTCTTTACGAGTTTTGTCTAATAGATTCGCGATATAACTGGGACGTCGTTTGAAATACCAAATATGAACAACTGGACATGCCAGTTTAATGTATCCCATTCGATATCTTCGAATTCGAGGATCAATAACAAGTTCAACTCCACATTGAGTACAAAAATTGGAGTTGTAGTTTTCCTTCTCATTTTCTATCATTGGAGGTTTTACACAAGCACAAACTCCCCTTTTCTTAGGTCCAAATATCCTTTCACAAAGTAATCCATCTCTTATTGGTTCATAAGTTCTATAATCTAAAATCTGTTCTGCAGTCACTTGTCCGACTCTTTCTCCATTAGGTAATATTCTTTCAGACCAAGCGAGAATCTGCTCGGGAGAAACTAATCCAATTTGAAGTTGTTCGTGTTTATTCTGGTCATTCATAAAAAATAAATTTTGATTCATTTTGATCAAACTTCCTTCTTATCTATCTGAAAGTCTATCTCAGATAGGATAGTATGATTCAATTCTAGAGCTAAAGATCGTAGTTCTCGACTGAGCAATCGGAAAGATTCTGTAAAAGTGGTAGGTTTAGGCATTGGTTCTCCGTTGAAAATGGCACCAAATATTTTTTCACGAGTGTCCATATGATCAGATTTTAAAGTAAGTATCTCGTGTAAAATATAAGCAACACCAAAACCTTCTAGAGCCCAAACTTCCATTTCTCCTACTCGTTGTCCTCCTCTGGAGGATTTTCCTTTTAGAGGTTGTTGTGTAACCAACGCATAAGGTCCACGGGAACGTGCATGAATTTTGTCGTCAACTTGATGACACAATTTCGATATATAAGCTATTCCTATTGTAACAGGTTGTTCAAAAACCTTTCCTGTTCTTCCATCAATTAATCTATGTTTTCCAGGATTATCCGTTTCAAATACCCATGGATTAGCTGTTTGCTCGCTAGCTTTATAAAGCTCAGAAAACACTAGTTTTCTAGAAGCTTCTCGCTCGTACCTTTCGTCAAAAGGTGGAAGTCTATAATGTTTGTTCATTAGTTTTCCTGCTAAACCAAGTAAACATTCAAAGATCTGTCCTACATTCATTCGTGAAGGTACCCCTAATGGATTTAATACCATGTCCACTGGTGTTCCATTTTGTAAATAAGGCATATCTTGCCTGGGCAAAATTTGTGAAATAATACCTTTATTACCATGCCTTCCCGCTACTTTATCACCCACTTGTATTTTACGTTTTTGTAAAATATATACATGAACTCTTTCTACAATATCGCCGAGATAATCGTCTTCCTCCTCCTCGAACTCCTGAAAGCATCTCACATCGATAACTCGACCTTTTACACCTTTAGGGACTCTAAAACAATTTTCTTTTCCAGTAGGTGCCTTAATATCAAATAAAGCTTGTAATAATTTTCCTTCTGGAGTATTTATTAGTGAGTCTTCTTCTGCTTCCAGTATTAATTTACCTACTAATATATCACCTGTTTCTACCCAAGATCCTATCATTACAATGCCGTTTTCGTCCAGATGACGGAGTAAGTAAGCATTTAAATGAGGTATTTCTCTAGTTATTACTTCAGGGCCCTGGTCCGTAAAATAAGCTCCAATTTTGTATCTTACGATCTGAAAAGAAGTAAAAATGTCTTCATATACCAGACGTTCACTAATAAGTATTGCATCTTCAAAATTGTACCCTTCCCATGGCATATAGGCCACTAAAATGTTTTTTCCCAAAGAAAGTTCTCCCCCTGCTGTAGCTGCGCTGTCTGCTATAATTTGTCCCCTCTTTACATATTCCCCTTGGCGAACTCGGGGTTTTTGATGCATACAAGTATCACTATTAGAACGTTGATATAGAATCAATTCTGTTTCTATATTGTCTCGAGCAATAGATGAAGTTATGATTATATTTTCACCATCAATATACTTTATTTTTCCCCCTTGCTTGGCTATAGCTACACTTCCTGAATCTAGAGCTACTTGACCCTCCAATCCAGTTCCAACAATACACTTCTCAGGTTGAATAAGTGGAAGTGCTTGACGCTGCATATTAGAACCCATTAAAGCACGATTCGCATCATTATGTTCGATAAAAGGAATAAGGCAAACTCCAACGGAAAAATATTGGGAAGGGAAAATACTTCTGAAATGAATTTGGTCCCATGCAAAAAATAAAAATTCTTGTTGAAATCGAGCTGCAACCAATTGTTCCTCTGGAACCCCTTGATTTAATGCCAGAGAATTTCCTATAGCTATCCGATAGTATTCATCTTCTCCCGGTAATAGATAAACCATATGGTCTATGTTCGATCTCTCAGATAGCCTATAGAATGGACTTTGTAAAGAGCCGTAATGACCAAGCGTTGCATAAATAGATAACGATCCAATAAGCCCAACATTTATTCCTTCGGATGTCGTAATCGGACAAATACGTCCATAATGACTAGGATGTATATCCCGTGTACGAAAAGTAGACGTTCGACTTGTCAATCCTCCAGGGCCCAAAGAGCTCACTTTTCGACTATGAACTATTTCTGCCAACGGATTAGTTTGATCCAAAAATTGTGATAAGGGATGTAACCCAAAAAAATGACGAAAAGTTTCCGTTAATGAAATGAAAGTTTCCAATTTAATAAGAGTTATTCTCTTTTTAGCATTGATTGATAGTGATACAGGTAATAAAGTTTTTTCAACTGCTTCTCTGAAATCATATAGAGCTAATCGTAATTGCTCTTGTAATAAATCTGCTACAGAACGAATATATCGATTTTGTAAGTGATCTATATCATCAGGTGTACCTGCTCCAAATTGCACTTTTATAAGGTAATCCACAGCAGCCAATATATCGTGCGGTAATAATAAAAATTCGTTCTCGGGTATATCAAGACTTAGTTTTTTATTCAGATTTCGTCGACCAATCTTTCCTAATAAACATTTCGTTCGAAAAAATGTTGTTACTTTTTCATATATAGACTCAAAATCCAATTCTCCTTCTTCTTCTCCTTCTTCTTCTCCTTCTTCTTCTCCTTCTTCTTCATTTTCGTCACTTATGTAAAGTTTTTTATAAAGTTTCAAAATAGCTTTCCGCTTCCCGCCATACCAATCGTACTTGTATGTAGAATACTCCTTTGAATATTGGAAAAATGCTTTAACATTCTTATAGTTAAAAATATCTTCGGAATTTAGACCCATAGCTAATAAAAAAAGTAAAACAGATATTTTTTTTTGGTTTATACGAATCCATATCTTTTCTTTTTTTTTATTAAGCTCTAATCTTGATCTTCCTCCCCAATCTGAAATTATTGTGCCAATCCAGATAATGTTTCCCGACGGTTTTCGTTGCCAAGTGTAATAAATACCGGGACTTCTTACTATTTGATTGACCACGACTCTATAATTTCCATTTATTACAAAAGTTCCTTTAGAATTCATCAAAGGAATATCTCCCAGATATAAAATCTGGTCCTGCATTTCACAAGTTTTTTTAGTTTTCTTAATCAATCTTGCTGGTACATATAATTGACAGTTATATGTAAGAGACATATATACAGCATCTCTCTCTTTAATGAAAGGTTCTGTTAGTTTATATTCAGAACCAAAAAGAAGAATTTTTATCTTTTTATTTGAGCTTTCCATTTTTGAAAAGTTATTGATTTCTTCTATTAAGCCTTGATTGATAAAACGAAAAAATCCTTCAAGTTGTATTTTACCAAATTGGGGAATTGTAAATATTCCTTTATTTTCTTCTAATCGCATTGAATGTTTGCTATCTTATATTATCTATAGTAAATTTTATATTTCGATATTGTATTCCCCATTAATCTAGACGAATAAATTCGACAAAAAATTGACATGCTTTGTTCACTATATCAAAAAAAAGAAGCTATTCTCTTTTATTATTAAAATTATGATATATGATGTAAATATTTCTATAGTTGTAAATTCTCTAGTTATTGACAGACAAAAGTGGATTTAGTATACTAATTAGGTACTCTAAATTAAATTCCTATTCTATACTAGAGGCAGTAACTTAAATTCCTAACCGATATTAATAGGTTATAGGTTCCACTTCAATAAGATAATTGATAATTGAAAACCAATCCCTTTTTTCCTATTGGAAAAGTCTAAATCCCCTATTAGACCTGGGGACTATAAATTGGTTATACGGCATATCCGAGTGATAAACAAGAATACGTGAAATACCTTACATATCATCTTCGATAAATAAAGCAAAATATCTTTTTCCCTTAGGATATAACTAGATATGGGGATGGCGACATAGCCAAGTGGTAAGGCAGGGGACTGCAAATCCTCGATCCCCAGTTCAAATCTGGGTGTCGCCTTGGTAGTCTAAACAAATAGAAAAGTCTCTATTTCTATCCATGTCTTTTGGAGACAACTTGTGTAGCTTCAGGTGCTATTGCTAATAAATAGCAAATAAAATTCAATTTTATCGTTAATGTCTGATCTGATAGGTAGTTTATATTTCTAGTAATTAGTTACAAGAAAAAATTTTGAGAAGCCTCTACTATCGACTCATCCTTTCAGAATAGGAAGGTAGAAGATTCCCACTTTGCACCATTTTGAATAGTTCCATTATCATCAAGAATCAATAATGATATTCTTTTTTTTTTTACTTTTTTTTTTCAGTTTTTATCAAAGAGAGGGATTCGTATGGATATAGTCGGTATCGCTTGGGCTGCTCTAATGGTAGTTTTTACTTTTTCTCTTTCACTCGTAGTATGGGGTAGAAGTGGAATTTAATAGAATTTGAATAGTCCTTCTGTTTTTAATCGTTCTGTTCAAAACAAATAAACAATAATTATTACGATGATTAAATCATTACTATCATTAATTATTTATTCATTAATTATTTGATTTGATCTATCGTTAAATTATCAACGAGATGATTAATAATATCAAATTGATCATGTTATAGTATAAAATTCATACTTCATATTTTAGAAATATGAAGTAGAATTTTATATAGCGAACCATACTATTTTTCACTATACATCTGTTAATGAACTATACAGATGTTAAAGCATATGGAGCATTATTGCTCTGTCTTTTCCATATCAAATTTTTGCCTTTACAATTGACAATTTTGTATATTACTATGGAATAGTAAACAATGCGTATTCGTATTATCAATATTTTTTGAGATATTAAAAAAATATTGATAACACCTATGTTTTTTTTTACATCAATTTTTCCAGAGATATGGAAAAAATTATGTCTAGTTCCCACGAGACAAATTAGAATTATAATTTAGATCTACTTATCCAAAATCTGTATATAAGTGGTACAAACGACAATTTCTTTTTTCTTTTGTAATTACTTCTTCTCAAAAAAAAATATACTAACCGCTATTACTTTTTTATAGTAACGATTTAGACTAATTCTAGATTCTAAGTAGTCACTCTAGTTCACTTTGAGGCTTCGTTTGTGCGTAAATGACGATTAGAAAAGCAGTGGGCACTGCAATGAATAATAGAATAGCAATAAATGCAAGGTTATTTACTTCCATGATTGATTTTCGCTTCGTTTTAAAATAACTCGAGATTTGATCTCATAGAGTATCTCTTTTTTTTTTATGTTAATGTTATATATTAGAAGAGGATCCTAGAAATAGCCAAAAACCAAAAAGGGTCTAGTAAAAAATTGATGAGCAAACAAAAATATGAGAGATGAACGCAGAGCGTAAATCTATACACAGTATTCTTCCTAACATAGATCTATCTTACTACGATACCCCTTTTTTTTTTTTCTCAAGGAAAAAAAGATTGCGGATCTAATAATTCGGCGAATCCACACACAAAATGTGTATGTGTAAAAAAAGATGTCAAATCTATTCTAGTCTACTCTATTTTCCTTTTTTTCTCTTGTTTGGGGTAGGAATCGCTCAAACAATTGTTCAATTTATTGAATCGGGACTGACGGGGCTCGAACCCGCAACTTCCGTCTTGACAGGGCGGTACTCTAACCAATTGAACTACAATCCCACTAGGTACAGTTTATTGACTAAACTGTTATAAAAAAAACTGTGCCGTGTGCCGGGTCGTATTTTTGAAAACTTTTATCTTTCAAATTTATATTCTATATCAAAAGTATCTGTTCGTTCCGATTCTTTACTCTATTACAGTATAGGATTAGAGGGTAGGGGATTCAAAAACCAATTACCTTTCTTATCTGATAGATAAATATCTATCTCAATCTATCAAGTTGGTATTGGGCCGAGCTGGATTTGAACCAGCGTAGGCATATTGCCAACGAATTTACAGTCCGTCCCCATTAGCCACTCGGGCATCGACCCAGGAAAAAATGGGAAGTTGATTATAGTACCTAATTAGGTACTATAATGACTTTCCTAGCCTACCTAGTACCCCTAGGGGAAATCGAATCCCCGTTGCCTCCTTGAAAGAGAGATGTCCTGGGCCACTAGACGATAGGGGCTATTGTTATAATATTCAAATCCCTAGGAATTTGTCAATATAAAAGAATCTTTCTTCATATTTCATTATTTAATATTCTTCTTGTGTTGTCAGGATCGATAATAGAACTATATTCAATTAATTTAGTTCTATTATTGACCCCATTATTTGGCATCTATCGAATATGTAATAGACTTCTCCATTGGTAATGAAATGGTCAAAAGCCCTTTTAACTCAGGGGTAGAGTAACGCCATGGTAAGGCGTAAGTCATCGGTTCAAGCCCGATAAAGGGCTCAATAAAGCCCAGTTGTTATTATTTAACATTTATTTGATTAAGACAAAAAAGCTGCAATTATACCTCTTTTTGTTATCACGGAATAGAACATGTTAATATAATTGAGGACAACTAACATATAGAATTTAGATAGAACTTTTTTTCTTATATCTCGCTACTAATAAGACGAGGAATAGTATAAGATTAGGCATAATCTACTTCACTTTCGTATTTTTCATTGAAGAATTACTAATGGAAATTAGTACGTATTACTTTAAAACTAAATGAAAACTCAATAAAAATGTCAATAAAAATGAGAAGTAAGTGAACCTAACCCATTGACTGATTAATAATATAAGTTATTCTTATATTGAAAATTGAGGTAGATTTTGAAAGTGAACCTTCAATCAATTGAAATTATTCGAATACTCTCATATTTGGTTGTTAATTGGATATTCTGTCGAATTGAAAAGCATAATTCGATTATGATGTACCAAACATTCTTACTATGTTTGTACGAGACATTTTATCTCGGTCATTCTACCAGTAGAAAATAGATTGGAATTGAGATATAAAAAAAGAGAAGAAAAAAATGAAATAGAAACAACTTCGAATTATCATGCATTTACTATTCACTATATATAAGTAATTCGGTTTCAATATCAAATCCGTGCCAATAAGGAATCTTCGAAACCCGATTTATTGAAAGGGATGATGGATGAAAAATTGTCCATAAATATTTCAATGTAAAACAGTGTATACCCTTTGATTCTATCGAATAGGGTGTTCGGAAAAGGTTGAAATAGTGAAATAGGAGGATTACTATGACTATAGCTCTTGGAAAGTCTTCCAAAGAGGAACAAACTTTATTTGATATTATGGATGACTGGCTACGCAGAGACCGTTTTGTTTTTGTGGGTTGGTCCGGTTTATTGCTTTTTCCTTGTGCTTATTTTGCACTAGGCGGATGGTTCACGGGCACAACTTTTGTGACTTCGTGGTATACTCACGGATTGGCCAGCTCCTATTTGGAAGGTTGTAATTTTTTAACTGCTGCAGTTTCTACGCCTGCTAATAGTTTGGCACATTCTTTGCTGCTATTATGGGGTCCTGAAGCACAAGGAGATTTTACTCGCTGGTGTCAGTTAGGTGGTCTATGGACTTTCGTTGCTCTTCATGGTGCTTTTGGTCTAATAGGCTTTATGTTACGCCAATTTGAACTTGCTCGATCTGTGCAATTACGACCTTATAATGCAATTGCGTTCTCTGCTCCGATTGCTGTTTTTGTTTCCGTATTCTTGATCTATCCATTAGGTCAATCTGGTTGGTTTTTTGCGCCTAGTTTTGGCGTAGCAGCTATTTTCCGATTTATCCTCTTTTTTCAAGGTTTTCATAATTGGACCTTGAATCCATTTCATATGATGGGAGTTGCCGGAGTATTGGGTGCTGCTCTTCTATGTGCTATTCACGGTGCTACCGTAGAAAATACTTTATTTGAAGACGGTGATGGTGCAAATACATTCCGTGCTTTTAACCCAACTCAAGCCGAAGAGACTTATTCTATGGTCACTGCGAACCGTTTCTGGTCCCAAATTTTTGGGGTTGCTTTTTCCAATAAACGTTGGTTACATTTCTTCATGTTATTTGTGCCGGTGACCGGTTTATGGATGAGTGCCATTGGAGTAGTTGGCCTAGCTCTAAACTTACGTGCTTATGATTTTGTTTCCCAGGAGATTCGTGCAGCAGAAGATCCTGAATTTGAGACTTTTTATACAAAAAATATTCTTTTGAACGAAGGTATTCGTGCTTGGATGGCGGCTCAGGATCAGCCTCATGAAAATCTTATATTCCCTGAGGAGGTTCTACCCCGTGGAAACGCTCTTTAATGGAACTCTAACTTTAGCTGGTCGTGACCAAGAAACCACTGGTTTCGCTTGGTGGGCTGGTAATGCTCGACTTATTAATTTGTCAGGCAAATTACTTGGAGCTCATGTGGCTCATGCCGGATTAATTGTATTCTGGGCTGGAGCAATGAATTTATTTGAGGTGGCTCATTTTGTACCAGAAAAACCTATGTATGAACAAGGATTGATTTTACTTCCCCATCTAGCTACTCTAGGATGGGGAGTCGGTCCTGGTGGGGAAATTGTGGACACTTTTCCCTATTTTGTATCCGGGGTACTTCACTTAATTTCTTCTGCAGTTTTAGGCTTCGGTGGTATTTATCACGCACTAATTGGACCCGAAACTTTAGAAGAATCTTTTCCATTTTTTGGTTATGTATGGAAAGATAGGAACAAAATGACCACAATTTTAGGTATTCACCTAATCTTGCTAGGTGTTGGTGCTTTTCTCCTAGTGTTTAAGGCTTTGTATTTTGGTGGCATATATGATACCTGGGCTCCCGGCGGTGGAGATATAAGAAAAATTACGAACCTTACGCTTAACCCAAGTACTATATTTGGTTATTTACTAAAATCCCCTTTTGGAGGGGAGGGATGGATTGTTAGTGTGGACAATCTAGAAGATCTAATTGGAGGACATGTGTGGTTAGGTTCCATTTGTATCTTCGGTGGTATCTGGCACATCTTAACAAAACCTTTTGCGTGGGCTCGCCGTGCGTTTGTATGGTCCGGAGAAGCTTACTTATCTTATAGTTTGGCAGCTCTCTCTGTCTTTGGTGTCATTGCTTGTTGTTTTGTTTGGTTTAACAATACAGCTTATCCCAGTGAATTCTATGGACCTACCGGCCCAGAGGCCTCTCAAGCACAAGCATTTACTTTTTTAGTTAGAGACCAGCGTCTTGGAGCTAGTGTGGGGTCTGCCCAAGGGCCCACTGGTTTAGGTAAATATCTTATGCGTTCTCCTACTGGAGAAATTATTTTTGGAGGGGAAACGATGCGTTTTTGGGATCTTCGTGCTCCCTGGTTGGAACCTTTAAGAGGTCCTAATGGTTTGGACCTGAGTAAGCTGAAAAAAGACATACAACCTTGGCAAGAACGACGTTCAGCAGAATATATGACTCATGCTCCTTTAGGTTCGTTAAATTCTGTGGGTGGTGTAGCTACCGAAATTAATGCGGTCAATTATGTCTCACCTCGAAGTTGGTTAGCCACTTCTCATTTTGTTCTAGGATTTTTCTTTTTCGTAGGTCATTTGTGGCATGCAGGAAGAGCTCGTGCAGCTGCAGCAGGATTTGAGAAAGGAATTGATCGTGATTTTGAACCTGTTCTTTCCATGACCCCTCTTAATTAAACCAGAGATAAAACTATAAATCATCTAATTTCTTTTTAGATTATTAGAAGGATAGTTATATCCTTTGCCATTATTCTTCCAACTGAATCCTTGTTGCTCGGCTACACTATATAATAGCCGAGCATTCTTTATTTGTACTGAACTAAGTTCTATCTAGGACTTTTTTTTCATAAGCTAGGTTCAATTGTTCGATCAACAAAAGGAGAGAGAGGGATTCGAACCCTCGATAGTTTTTCACTATACCGGTTTTCAAGACCAGAGCCATCAACCACTCGGCCATCTCTCCCCAATGAGCATAACTCATTTTATCCCGACAGATAATATCTGTCTATAGTTATAATAGTTATATATATAACTAACTATTATGATGATAAAAAGAAAATTTGCTTATTCTTTCTTTATACTCGGAATTTGAAAATTTCGATTCATTTATGATCAAATAAAAATCCGTAGTGCATTTTAATTAAAAAGACCGGATAGGGATCGAATGGTATAGCCTTTTGAATCTGTTGGTAGCTTTTAAGATTACAATCATGACTATTGCGTTCCAATCGTCTTTGTTTGCATTAATTGCAATTTCAATTCTACTAGTGATTGGTGTACCTGTCGCACTTGCCTCTCCTAATGGCTGGTCAAGTAAAAAAAATGTACTATTTTCAGGTGTATCATTATGGATTGGATTAGTCTTTTTAGTAGGTATTCTAAATTCTTTCATATCTTAAGATATATTGATCTTCCTTCCTCCCCCTGGGCCTAAATTAATTCACAAAGGAATTGAATTTGCGATAAATAAAAAACCAGGTAATGAAAGTGCTCAAGGGAGAGGTTATTATTAATATGATTGATAATTGTCTATTGAAATAGAAAAATTGACCTCCATAGAATGGTAATATATGGGTATATATTATACCCATATAACGAGTCAAATGCGGGTATGGTTGAATGGTAGAATTTCTCCTTGCCAAGGAGAAGATGCGGGTTCGATTCCCGCTACCCGCCTATCTGTAGAATAGAAAGTTATCGTATTGGTTTAGTCGTATTTGTATCGTATTTATACGATACAGCCAAGATATATTAAATTTATTGTGTCTTTGCGGAGATGGGATTTGAACCCATGACTTCAAGGTTATGAGCCTTGCGAGCTACCAAACTGCTCTACTCCGCGTTATCCCTTCATATTAACCTTTCTTATAATACCATTAAAATGGGTACATCGAGCAATCCCTTGGGTATGTATGCTATTTTCCCCCCCTTATATAGGGAGGGACTTTTCTATCATAACAATAACTTGAAAATAATTCTTTTCTTTACCCTACCAACTCGATTTTGTTACCCCAGCCAACAAACATGCGTGAGCCATTTCACGGATTATATATCCGGATAATTCAAAGTCTCTATAATTGGCTCTGGGTCTTCCAGTCTTCAAACAACGTCGGCGAAGACGCGTAGGTGCACTATTACGCGGTAGAGATTGTAATTTTCTATAAATTTCCAATTTTTCATCCAGTGATGAGACTTCGCTCATCTCTTTTTTCAAAGATTGGCGAAGCAAATTATATTTCCTTTCCAATCTTTGTTTCTTTTTCTCTCTTTGAATGAGACTTTTTCTTGCCATAATGATTCAGCTACTTTATATAAAGAATATAGATCAAATTTGAGATGGAGAAGTATTACGTGGATTACTCCTTCTTTTTATACACAGAGATTAGATTTCAAAATCTAAAAACTGTGTATAAAAAGAATTAACCGAATTTACCTGATGTAGAGGCGATTAAGAAAGCTGCATAGGTGAATATATAGCCTACAGAAAAGTGAGCTAATCCAACTAATCGTGCTTGAACAATGGAAAGAGCTACCGGCTTATCTCTCCATCGAACTAAATTAGCCAGAGGTGTGCGTTCATGAGCCCATGCAAGAGTTTCAATCAGTTCTTGCCAATATCCACGCCAAGAAATAAGAAACATAAATCCAGTAGCCCAAACAAGATGTCCAAATAAGAACATCCACGCCCAAACAGATAAACTGTTCATACCAAAAGGATTGTATCCATTAATTAGTTGTGAAGAATTTAACCAAAGATAATCTCTTAACCACCCCATTAAATAAGTGGAAGACTCATTAAATTGGGCTACATTTCCCTGCCATAAGGTTATATGTTTCCAATGCCAATAGAAAGTAACCCATCCAATGGTATTCAACATCCAGAAAACTGCTAAATAAAAAGCATCCCAGGCCGAAATATCGCAAGTACCGCCCCGTCCCGGACCATCGCAAGGAAAACTATAACCAAAATCTTTCTTATCAGGCATTAGCTTAGAACCGCGCGCATCTAAAGCACCTTTTACTAAAATCAACGTAGTCGTATGCAAACCTAGAGCAATAGCATGATGAACCAAAAAGTCTCCGGGACCAATTGTTAAGAAGAGCGAATTTTTATTATCGTTAATAGCATTCAACCAACCGGGTAACCATAAGCTTTTTCCGGCATTGAATGCTGGATCATTTGCTGAAGATAAGAGCACATCAAAGCCATATAAGGTCTTACCATGAGCAGATTGTATCCATTGAGCAAATATAGGCTCAATCAAGATTTGCTTTTCTGGAGTACCAAAAGCGAGCATAACATCGTTATGAACATAAAGTCCCAAGGTATGAAAACCTAGGAATAGACTAACCCAACTCAAATGAGATATTATGGCTTCCTTATGCTCCAACATTCTCGCCAATACATTATCCTTATTTTGTTCTGGATTATAATCTCTAATGAGAAATATAGCTCCATGAGCAAATGCCCCCGTCATAATGAATCCGGCAATGTATTGATGATGAGTATACAAAGCAGCTTGAGTAGTAAAATCTTGTGCTATGAATGCATAGGCAGGCAAAGAATACATGTGTTGAGCTACTAAAGAAGTAACAACTCCCAAAGAAGCTAGAGCAAGACCTAATTGAAAGTGAAGAGAGTTATTGATTGTGTTGTAAAGACCCTTATGCCCGCGTCCTAATAAGCCTCCCGGAGGAACATGTGCTTCTAAAATATCTTTTATGCTGTGTCCAATCCCAAAGTTGGTTCTATACATATGACCAGCAATGAAAAACACAAATGCAATAGCTAAATGATGATGCGCGATATCAGTTAGCCACAAACTTTGAGTTTGTGGATGGAATCCCCCGAGAAGAGTTAGAATAGCAGTTCCCGCCCCTTTAGCGGTACCAAATAAATGACTGCTGGAATCAGGATTTTGAGCATAAAGATTCCACTGACCTGTAAAAAGTGGTTCCAATCCTTGGGGATGTGGTACTATATCTAAAAAATTATCCCACCTTATGTGCTCTCCTCTTGATTCAGGAATAGCCACATGAACTAAATGCCCCGTCCAAGCCAAAGAACTGACTCCGAAGAGCCCTGATAAATGATGATTTAGACGAGACTCGGCATTTTTAAACCATGAAACACTTGGTTTCCATTGAGGTTGTAGATGCAACCAACCCGCTGTTAAAAAGAGAGCAGAAAGAAATAGCAAGAAAAGAGCTCCAGTATAAAGATCTTCATTAGTGCGTAAACCAATTGTATACCACCACTGATAAACACCGGAATAAGCAATATTGACTGGACCGGGAGCACCTCCTCGGGTAAAGGCTTCTACGGCCGGTTGACCAAAATGAGGATCCCAAATTGCATGAGCAATAGGTCTTATATGTAAGGGGTCGTGGACCCATGCTTCGAAATTGCCTTGCCAAGCTACGTGGAACAAATTACCAGAGGTCCACAGAAAAATTATAGCTAACTGACCAAAGTGAGAAGCAAAAATCTTTTGATAAAGGCGCTCTTCGGTAATATCATCATGACTCTCAAAGTCATGTGCAGTAGCAATACCAAACCAAATACGACGAGTAGTTGGGTCCTGGGCCAAGCCTTGGCTGAACTTTGGAAATCTTGATGCCATAATGCTTTATCCTCCTAGCCATTATCCTACTGCAATAATTCTTGCTAGGAAGAACGCCCATGTTGTGACAATTCCACCCAGAAGGTAATGAGCTACTCCTACAGCGCGTCCTTGAACAATACTCAAGGCTCTTGGCTGGATAGCAGGAGCAACTTTTAATTTATTATGGGCCCAAACAATAGATTCAATAAGTTCTTGCCAATATCCACGGCCACTAAATAGGAACATTAAACTAAAGGCCCAAACGAAATGAGCACCTAAGAATAAAAGACCATATGCAGATAATGAAGAACCGTAAGATTGGATTACTTGAGAAGCTTGTGCCCATAGAAAGTCACGGAGCCACCCGTTAATTGTAACGGAACTCTGCGCAAAGTTTCCTCCTGTAATATGAGTTACCACTCCCTGATCACTTATACTACCCCAAACATCGGACTGCATTTTCCAACTAAAATGAAATATTACTACCGAAATTGCATTGTACATCCAGAATAACCCTAAGAAGACATGATCCCAGGCAGATACTTGGCATGTTCCTCCTCTACCAGGCCCATCGCAAGGAAAACGAAAACCAAGATTCGCTTTATCGGGTATTAAACGAGAACTGCGAGCAAATAAAACACCTTTAAGTAATATTAATACAGTCACATGGATAGTAAATGCATGAATATGGTGCACTAGAAAATCCGCAGTTCCTAATGGAATAGGCAACAAGGCCACTTTGGCACCTACTGCTATCAAATCACCACCTCCCCAGGTTAAGCTGGTACTTGCTGTTGCATCAGGAGCTGTCAAACTGGGTGCTAAAGCATGAGTGTTTTGTATCCATTGAGCAAAGATAGGTTGTAATTGGATAGCAGTATCTGAAAACATATCTTTAGAACGTCCTAAAGCACTCATAGTATCATTATGAATATATAGACCAAAACTATGGAAACCTAAGAAAATACATACCCAGTTGAGGTGTGATACAATTGCATCACGATGTCTCAGAACACGGTCTAAAAGATTGTTGTACTGAGTAGTCGGATCATAGTCTCTTACCATAAAAATAGCTGCATGTGCAGCAGCGCCAACTATGAGAAATCCACCAATCCACATATGGTGCGTGAACAGAGATAGTTGGGTACCATAGTCAGTAGCTAGATATGGATAGGGAGGCATAGAATACATATGATGAGCTACGACAATAGTTAAAGATCCTAACATAGCTAGGTTAAGAGCTAATTGAGCATGCCATGAAGTAGTTAAGATCTCGTAAAGACCTCTATGTCCTTCCCCTGTAAATGGACCTTTATGAGCCTCCAAAATATCCTTGAGGTTATGACCAATAACCCAATTGGTTTTATACATATGACCAGCAATTAGAAAAAGAACTGCAATAGCCAAATGGTGGTGTGCAGTATCGGTCAGCCACAGACCCCCCGTTACTGGGTTGAGTCCTCCACGAAAAGTCAAAAATTCTGAATATTTCGACCAATTCAGAGTGAAAAATGGGGTCAATCCCTCAGCGAAACTGGGATAAAGTTGAGCTAAAAGCTCACGATTTAAAATAAATTCATGAGGAAGCGGTATCTCTTTAGGGTCCACTCCAGCATCTAAGAGTTGATTAATAGGTAAAGAAACGTGTATTTGGTGTCCTGCCCAAGATAGAGAGCCAAGTCCTAGTAACCCTGCTAAATGGTGGTTCAACATGGATTCTACATCTTGAAACCAAGCCAATTTTGGAGCAGCTTTGTGATAATGGAACCAACCAGCAAAAAGCATTAACGCTGCAAAAATCAATGCACCAATTGCGGTGCAGTAAAGTTGCAATTCACTAGTTATTCCGGATGCTCGCCAAATTTGGAAGAACCCAGAGGTGATTTGTATTCCTCGAAAACCTCCACCCACATCTCCATTCAAAATTTCTTGGCCTACTATCGGCCAAACTACCTGAGCACTGGGTTTAATGTGAGTAGGATCGCCTAACCATGCTTCATAATTGGAGAAACGAGCACCGTGAAAGTACATCCCACTTAGCCAAATAAATATGATGGCTAATTGACCAAAATGAGCACTAAATACTTTGCGAGAGATCTCTTCCAAATCATTGGTATGGCTATCAAAATCATGAGCATCAGCATGTAGGTTCCAGATCCAGGTGGTAGTATTGGGTCCCTTAGCTAGTGTCTTTGAGAAATGACCAGGTTTAGCCCATTTTTCAAATGAGGTTTTAACAGGATCCCTCTCCACTATGATCTTTACTTCTTCCGGTGAACGAATGGTCATTGAGTTCTCCTCTTTCCAGACGAGACATGAGAAAAAACCCGCCGAATTTTTGAAAAAAAAAAGAAAAAATGACTATATATTCTAAACTCGTCCCTCTCTTTATTTCCCAGTTTAGAATTGGAGCGACTATGATACGGAAGTCGATTTGAGGCAGATCTTCAAATTTATTATGACATATCCGATAGGTGCTTAATGGACCGTTACGAGATATAAAACTTTCTCGCCCAGTGGTAAGATATGGTAAGATATTATAAATATGATACAATCATTATTTTCATATCCAGATTTATTTATGCATATCTCTGGACCCATATTTATCACTTTTATGATTCAAAAGAACTTTATGAATTGATGAATCTTTCATAAATTCTATTTATGCACGATATTTACTCATATTAAAAAGATTTTTTTAACAATCCATAGATTGTATTCTTTGTTCTATTTTCTATTTTTTCATAATGATTATGCAATAAGAGAAGCTAATTCGTTCGAATAGCATGATAAATTTCATCATCTTAACTATAGGAATCGGGAGATTTTCATTCTCGAAAACGTCCTGTAATCTTTAACCGATTTTGTGCTTCGATATAATTGCTTGGAGCAAGTGCTATAGCTTGCTTCCAATATTCAGCAGCTTGATTAAACCAAGCTTCCGCAATTTCAGGATCTCCCTGTTGAATGGCCTGTTCTCCTCGGTCGGGATAGAGTAACTTCTAAAAGTTTTCTTCCCTTAGAACCGTACTTGAGAGTTTCCTACCTCATACGGCTCAATTAACTATTCTTTAGTCCTTGTACCCAAACTTCCAAAATAGGGTAGGTAAATACGTTCAGCTTAATCGAAAGAACAGAATGGGTCAATGACATGAGTTTCAAACTTCACTTTCGATAAATGATTAAGTTTTCTCTTTTCTCCCACCGTAAAAAGATGAAGTATTAGAAATAAAAAGGTCTACTTCAGATTATCGAGATAAAAATCTTTTTAAGAGGTAACTATCTCTATATAGAAATTTTTGAAGTAATACTTTCCTGGTAGGAAAGTATTACTTCACGTCTTTAGGATCTGATGCTACACCGCTGCTCAATAACCTAGTAAATCAACTCTACTACATAAATAGATTCCTTATTTTTGCCCATGAGCAGATTTGATCGTATCAGCCCGAACTTTCAATAATTGATCTTTATGGTGCTTTCTTCATCAATTGAATTGATTTTATTTTATCCATGGACTATCCAGGCTATATTTAATTTACCCATTCATATTTGGGCTCCTATGAGGGGTATTCTTTTGACTACAGCTGATAGAAAACCGTTGTTTTGGACGGTGCATATGTAGAAAGCCTCTTTTCTTTTCCGTACTAAACGAATTCATTCTATAGTACAGATAGCCGCACGTAATGACAGATCAAGGCCGTGTTATTAAGAGCTTGTGGTAAAGACGGGTTTCGTTCTAATGCCTGAAAATAATATTCTAAAGCCTTAGTATGTTCCCCATTACTTGTGTGGATAAGACCTATATTATACAATATATAACTTCGGTCATAGGGGTCAATTTCCGGTCGCATGGCTTCATAATAATTTTGTAAAGCTTCCGCATATTCCCCTTCCGATTGAGCTGACATTCGTTACGGTCGTTCATTCAATTGAAATGATCTCCGCTTCAAAACCGTACATGAAAATTTCACCTCATACGGCTCCTCCTTTTTTAATACAGAATAAGGAAAGTAATCAATTGACACGAAAAAAGATTTTCCTTATGATTATGAATTAGCAGGAACTAGTGTATTTCCAATGAATCTCTAGCTATCCTTCTTGCAAAGATTTTTTGATTATTCTATTCTAAATAATAAAGTATTTTAGCTTAGCACTACAAACATAACCTCTAACAATTTCTTTGTCCTTAACGCATTGTATTTTACGGGAATTATTCACTCCAACAGTCTCCGATGGTTCTAGCGGTATCCGAAATACAAACGAGATGGATGTTTGTTGCCTCAACCATTCTAACTAGCCCTTAATAAAAATAAAAAAATGTATTATATAGTCTTATTTCTTTATTATAACGAAGCATTTGTGTTGTCGATTTTAACGCGTAGTACTTTTTCCCTTATGCACACCTATCATATAGATTTGACCATTAACATCTATGTAATAGATATAACCTTTCGCTTAATACTAGAATCTCAGAAGATCAAAGCATCTAAGGCTGCGTAAATCGGGGATACACGACAGAAAGAATTGTTCTATTTCTAAAACTCACCTTCACTAAACGTCAGTTTTCACTTTTAATAAATAGAATATCAAAAAAAGTAGAAAGAAAAAAAATCAAATCACACCATCTCTGTAATAGGTAAATGCCTTTTTCTCCCCTGAAGCCATTGGGATTATCCGCAATAATATATCCGCTACAATTGTGAAAGTCTTGTCGATAAAATTGTCATTTCTCTGAGATCTAGGCATAGTCAATTTATAAATTTGATAATTTCTTTCATTCCCCATACGGAAATGATTCCATGAACAAAATTATTTGCCAATGCACAATAGCATAATAAATTTCCTTACGATCGCAAATATGTAATATGTAAACTGAATAAAGAAAAATTGGGAATATTTGAAAGAGTGGATTAAATTGATAGCAATCAATAAAAAAAATTTGAGAAAATGTTTCTGTTTCGCGCTCGGTTGCTCACGACCCCAACGATCAAACGATTAAGTAAACGGCAAATTGGCATAAAATGAAAAAATGATGATTGATTGTGTTTGTGCATACTTATTCTATAAGTATAGAATAAGTATAGAAAAGTATAGAATAAGTATAGAATCTATTGAGCATATAATTATGATAGAATTTGTGTCATTATGATCCAATTTGTACCATTAATTGACTTACCGATCGAAGAATTATTTTCACTAATTATAGGAAATTATTCTATAATAATGATAGAATCTATCAATAGATCTGGCTTAATTTCACAATTGGATCGGGCAATAAAAATCCTAATATTCTAAAAGAATAATATTAGATTGATGAAAGAAAATATCTTGAAATAAGAAGAAAAGCAACTTTGGTAAATACTCTTCTGTCTGTCTTTATTCAAAAAGACTTGACTTATGCAAAAGTCAGTTATCTCATTTTTGGGCATGAATTAGAAAAAAAACTTGTTGTTTTCATTTTGTCGACAAATTAAAGGTGTAGGAAAGATGGCTGAGCGGTTCAAGGCGTAGCATTGGAACTGCTATGTAGGCTTCTGTTTACCGGGGGTTCGAATCCCTCTCTTTCCGTATATTTGTATTCTTTATTTGCATCGTTTTATCATTAATCTAAACCCGATAGGATGGTTTCATTTTCCCACAATCTCCTTCCATTTCGGGGTAGAGAAAAAAAGATTGAAAAAAAGAAATATTTATTCAATGACATTGTCATGTAACATACAGAGGAACAAATGTGCAGAAATCCTTTCTTTTCATTCCCTTTAAATTGGGAATAATTTAAACTCGACGGGAATAGTATTCTACGACCAATAATTCATTAATCTTCAAACCGATACGCTTATTATCTATTATTTTTTTTACTAATCCACTATACTGTGACTTTTGTTTAATCCGATTTAAATGGGGGGGCACCCTCATTTTATCCTTTTGAAAAATCTCTATATTTTTCTTCATTATATTTCTCAATCCTTGTTTCTCTTTTATAGAAATGAAATCTTGGGGTTTGCAACGGTAACTTGGTATATCTACTATACGACCATTGACCAGGATATGCCTATGGTTGACTAATTGTCTGGCTTCAGGAATAGTAAGCGCCATACCCAATCGAAAAAGGATATTATCCAAGCGCATTTCCAGTAATTGTAATAGAACCTGACCTGTTGATCCCTTGGCTCTTCTAGCAATACGAACATATTGAAGTAATTGGCGCTCTGGAAGTCCATAATGAAAACGTAATCTTTGTTTTTCTTTTAGACGTACAGGATATTGAGAAGATTTAAGAGGTTTAGAATGTTTTTTTTTTATAGGCTTTTGAATTCTGTTGGGTGTTTTCTTACTTAGTCCTGGTAAAGTTTTGAGACGATTTATTATTTTTAAACGAGGTCCGCGATAACGGGACATAAAAAACTCCTTATTTATTTCAAGAAATGACATAAATTAATGTTGGAAAGAAGAATAATATAAACAGCACGAATATTGGAATGATTTTCTATACGGAGAGAGAAACAAATTCTCTTCAATTTGAAAATCAAAATATTGTAGAGAGAAAAAAAAGATATGTTTCAATCATTGCGTTTCTAGTTGAAACGAATCATGCCACGACAGACCCGGCGGACCGACGATACGAAAAGTAAGAGTCTTTTCCTTATTTCATAGATTTTAACGATCTATGGTTGATAATGGTAGGAAGTGGAAACAATAAGAACGAGCCAGCTATCGGGATCGAACCGATGACCATCGCATTACAAGTGCGACGCTCTCACCTCTGAGCTAAGCAGGCTCATATGCATGCAGTATCACATGCTTATTGGCTGAAAAGATCTCTTCGAAATCGCTAGAATTATAGCGAATCGAATTATAATATAATAATGCAATTCAGACTTAAATGAAACATTGCATCAATTTATCTTAATGGATTATTATAAAACAATAATGGGACGTGGCCAAGCGGTAAGGCAGCAGGTTTTGGTCCTGTTATTTCGAAGGTTCGAATCCTTCCGTCCCAGGTGGAACAGTATTATTGAATTGAAAAAAGACTTATAGAAGGGAAATATGATTTCGATAAGATTCTAAATAGAGAAAGGGATATTTTTGCGGTGTAGGATGGGACGATAACAACATTGCATCAAAAATGCAGAAAGAATATAATGCTCATGCAAATGAAATAATTGATGGGATGCAATTATTGTTTTATGATTTCGTTCTACAAGAAGGGGATATGGCGGAATCGGTAGACGCTACGGACTTCAATTTTTTGAGCCTTGGTATGGAAACTTACCAAGTGATAGCATCCAAATCCAGGGAACCCTGGGATATTTTGAATGGGCAATCCTGAGCCAAATCCGATTTCTAGAGACAATAGTTTCCTTTCCGAGAACGGGATAGGTGCAGAGACTCAACGGAAGCTATTCTAACGAATCAACATAATTTGGATTGGATACAATCCATTTTTGGAAGTAATTAATTGTACGAGGATAAAGATAGAGCCCAATTCTACATGTCAATGTCAACAACAATGAAAATTGGAGTAGGAGGAAAATCCGTTGGTTTTATAGATCGTGAGGGTTCGAGTCCCTCTATCCCCAGGTTATCTGTTTTATTTTCGATTTCTTAAGTGTCTTAGAACATAAGAAGTTTTAATTGTATGACCAATGTCTGCTTCTCTTCTATATACATCTTTGTATATAACTGTATATAACATACACAAATAATACACAATATATATATATTGTGTATTATTTATTGTATAAATGATGTTTTTAGTTGTATCGTTGCTTCTACTCGTTCAAATGCTGTCTTTTACTCTTTTTGCTAGTTGACAGGAGTTTGGTTACTGTGCTAGTATGATGCACAGGGGAACAGCCGGGATAGCTCAGTTGGTAGAGCAGAGGACTGAAAATCCTTGTGTCACCAGTTCAAATCTGGTTTCTGGCATATACACTTTGTATAAGTATGAAAAAGGATACCTTATTCTTATTTAATATTTATTTCAATAAAATAGAAAAAATATTGATTATTTACGAATAGTCATCAGTAATTCTATGTTATTGAATTGATAGGGAGTTCGTCCAAGTTATTTCAAAGGGGATAAAAACTACTTGAAATAACTCGAACTAGAGAGCGATTTTCTCTATTTCATTCGTATTAATGTCTTCTCATAAAGATAGAAATAACTAGAAACTATTATATAGTTATAGTTTCCAATTCTTCTGGAAGATTCTATTATCTATTAAATAAATGATTTTGATAAATAGAAAGATTGAGAAAAAATAGCTTCCACCTTAGCACTATATAAAAATAGGACTAGATCGGGGTAAAGACCAATACCTATGATTGGTAGAAAGAGACAGATCAAAATAAAAAGTTCGCGTGGTCCCGAATCTTGAAAATAAGGATTCGGGATATTAAAAACCTTATATCCATAAAACATTCGACGTAACATGGATAACAAATAAATGGGAGTTAATATCATTCCAATTGCCGCTATTGCAGTAATAATGATCCGAAAGGTCGAAGAATAATTATGATTAGTAATTATGCCCAAAAATATCATAAATTCTGCTACAAAACCACTCATTCCTGGCAATGCAAGAGAAGCCATTGAAAAGCTACTGAACATAGTAAAGATTTTAGGAATTGATATAGCGATTCCTCCCATTTCATCAAGAAAAAGAGTACGTATCCTATCATAACTTGTTCCTACTAAGAAAAAAAGTGCAGCGCCAATTAATCCATGAGAAATCATTTGCAAAATGGCTCCATTGAGACCTGTATACGTCATGGAACCAATTCCTATAATGACAAAACCCATATGAGATATTGATGAATAGGCTATCCTTCTTTTCAAATTGCGTTGACCCATAGAAGTTAGAGCTGCATAGATAATTTGCACTGCTCCTATGATAATCAACCACGGTGAAAACAAAGAATGAGCATGAGGTAACAATTCCATATTGATCCGAATCAACCCATATCCTCCCATTTTCAATAGAACTCCGGCCAAAAGCATACATGTACTATAATGTGCTTCCCCATGAGTATCCGGTAACCAGGTATGTAAAGGGAAGATTGGTAATTTTATTGCATAAGCGATCAAAAACCCTAAATAGAATAGCACTTCAAGTGTGATGGGATAATCTTTTTTAGCTAATAATTCGAAATCGAATGCTGGTCCATGAGATCCATAGAGACCCATACTTAAAGCTCCCATTAAAATAAAAATGGAACCACCCGCAGTATACAAAAGAAATTTTGTGGCTGAATAGAGACGTCTTTTTCCTCCCCACATGCATAAAAGTAAGTACACAGGAATTAGTTCCAACTCCCACATGAGAAAGAAAAGAAGAATATCTCGAGAAGCAAATAATCCCAATTGTCCGCTGTACATTGCCAACATCAAGAAATAGAATAATCGCGGATTTCGAGTAACTGGCCAAGCAGCTAAAGTAGCTAAAGTAGTTATAAATCCCGTTAATAAAATAAGCCCAATGGAAAATCCATCAATTCCCAGTTTCCAATGAAAATGAATAAGGCTTATCCAGTTATAATCCTCTTCCAATTGGATTAATGAATTATCAAAATGATAATGATAACGGAATATATAGGTCATTAAAAGAAGATCTAATAAGCAGATACCTAGGGTATACCATCGAATCATTTTATTTCCTTTATGGGGAAATAAAGGGATTAATAACCCCGCAGATATGGGCAAAATAACAATTATTGTTAACCAAGGTAAATGACTCATAATGAAGAGAAAAGAGACTTTCTATATCAAAACCCATGCCTTCATTTTTGGGTCGAATATGGGTTTTGATCAGTGAAAGAGGAAAAGGAGAATGAAAAATATGTATGGGACTAACTCTTTTTCTTTTTTGATGGATCAGTAAGCTAGACCCATACTGCGCGTTGTTTCATGCCATAAATAAACACGTACACTTAAAAAATCCGTTGGACAAGCCGATTCACACCTCTTACAACCTACGCAGTCTTCTGTTCTTGGAGCAGAAGCAATTTGCTTAGCTTTACATCCTTCCCAAGGTATCATTTCTAATACATCTGTGGGACACGCTCGTACACACTGGGTACAACCAATACATGTATCATAAATTTTGACTGAATGTGCCATTCTCTCTAAGAACTCCATTAGTAGAAAAAGTGTTTCATTGAATAAGATTTTTTTAATATATGGCCAGTGATGATATATTATGAATATCAAGCAAATCAATAATTGTATTATCGGTGATATAATGAATAGATTCGGATTCTATTTTTTTGCTTTATAAAACATTTTATCCAATCTGGTCTTAAATAGATCATTTGGATAATGAGTTATAAATATGAATTATGCTCTTGATTGATTTTAGAAAAAAATCCCTCTATAAACTATAAATAAAGGATTTAGATCTATTTTTAGGGAGACAAACCTAGTATCTATTTGAATAGAAATAGATATACAAATTATTTTTCATATGGAAGGAGATCTTTATTACCATTTTGACAAATTAAATTGATCGATACGAGTTGATTTTCTGTTACGATATATTGCCAGAACAATAGCTAATCCAATAGCTGCTTCAGCAGCAGCAATAGCTATAACAAAGATCGAAAAGATATCCCCCTTTACTTGCCTACTATCAAAAAAATAGGAGAATGTTACTAGGTTTAAATTAACTGCATTGAGTATTAGCTCAAGACACATAAGTGCTTTAACCATGTTTCGACTTGTTACTAGCCCATAAATACCGATAGAGAATAAATAAGCACCTAAAAGAAGCGCATGTTCGAGCATAATAGAGGAATTCTTCATACCTTGATCTCTTCAGATACAAACAAAAGTGGTAGTTTCTAATTTACATGACACGATCTATGAAGATAAAACAGCGTATTTATGCCGCACGAGAGCTTTCATTTTCAAACTGTTTCTTCTCGACGAGCTATAGTAATGGCTCCTATAAGAGCAATTAGAAGAATTAGAGAAATAAGTTCGAATGGAAGGAAAAAATCAGTGGATAAATGAGCCCCAATACGTTGAATATTGTTCGTTAAATCTCGTTCTAACATTTGATCTGATTTTTGAGTCAGAAATATTCCGAACCATGATATGTTCAAGATAATAGTAATTAGTGAACAAAAAAGACTTGTACAAACTATTGAAGTAATGCTATCTCCGATAGTCCAGGGAGCGGCATAATTGGGATATTTTGGATTATTTATCAACATCACAGCAAATAGAATCAAAATATTAACAGCTCCTATGTAGATCAGGATTTGTGCAACAGCTACAAAATCCGCGTTCAGTATAATATAGAAAAAAGATATACAAATTAGAACTAACCCCAATGAAAGAGCGGAATAAATTATATTAGTAAGTAATACTACTCCTATACCTCCTAATAGAAGACTTAGCGTTAGAGGAGCCAACAAAAGAATATCAGATATAGATTCAGGTCGATTCATTATGTGTACAATAACTTTGAATATTATTTCCTCCCATTCACTAAATAAAAAGTTAGCCCATTTACCTATATGCTATACTGGATTTGTAATTTCATTTGATATGGGCACTGATTAATTAATCTATAGCTCAATAATCGATTTCGATCAATCATACATCTGACATTATTAATGGAATGTCAATAGAATTATTTATTCCTGATTTGAGAAATCTTTTTTTTTTTTTTTAGATGCTCTTTAATCGGAGCTCAATCTGAATAATCGTAGAAATGATTTGATCATAAAATTTGTCCATAGTTTCTTCAGACATACTAAGTTAGTTAATATGCTTAGCTCGGAATTGTTTGAATTGTTAAATCTTCAACAACGGATATTGGTAAACGTCCTAAAGCAATGTGATCATAATTTAATTCATGACGATCATAGGTCGAAAGTTCATATTCTTCAGTCATCGCTAGACAATTTGTGGGGCAATATTCCACGCAATTTCCACAAAAGATACAAATTCCAAAATCAATACTATAATTTTCCAATCGTTTTTTCCCCATATCTATTCCGACTTTCCAATCCACAACAGGTAGATTGATCGGGCATACACGGACACATACTTCACAAGCAATACATTTATCAAATTCAAAGTGGATCCTCCCGCGAAATCGTTCTGATGGGATCCATTTTTCATAGGGATATTGAATAGTAATAGGTAAACGATTCATGTGATATAAGGTAACCATAAAACCTTGCCCAATGTATCTCGCAGCCTGTATTGCTTGTTCACTATAATTCATAAACCCAGTTACCATGGAGAACATGTGTAAAATCTCCTCGAATAATCATAGAAATTTCTTTCTCTTCATAGATTTGATCTATCAAATTTGGATATATTGCAAAATTGATAAGAACCTCTTCACGAAGAAAAAAGAGTGAGTTATAATAAAATAAGTTGGAAAGAGGCTGTTAGTAAAAAATTACCCAAAGCAATAGGTAAAAGAAATTTCCACCCAAGATCCAATAATTGGTCCATTCTTATCCTAGGCAAGGTCCATCTTGCCGTGATAGAAATAAATAAGAACAGATAGGCTTTAGCTAATATAATTAGGATCCCAATTGTTATATTAACGACCCCGCTAATTCCAGAAATAGAATCCCATTCAAAATGTTCCAGAATGGGTATGAATGGAATTGAAAAGTTCCACCCGCCCAAGTAAAGAACTGTTACAAAGAATGAAGAAGCTAATAGATTTAGATAAGAAGCAACGTAAAATAAACCAAATTTGATACCCGAATATTCAGTTTGATAACCCGCTACCAATTCTTCTTCCGCTTCTGGTAAATCAAAGGGCAATCTTTCACATTCTGCCAGAGATGAGATGAAAAAAGCTAAAAACCCTATAGGCTGACGCCACAAATTCCATCCTAAAAAACCATATCTGCACTGTGCTTCAACTATATCAATTGTACTTGAACTATTCGATAATTATAGTCGACAGAAACATCACTGTTTTCATCTCTATTCCAAAACCGTACGTGAAACTTTCACTTCATACGGCTTCTCAATGGTCATTAAGAAATAAAGAACACAATAAAAAAAAGCACCAGATCATACATAAATTGAACCAATGAGATTCCGTCTGCTACAAATAATAGGAGCTTTTGAACCTATCTTAACCTTCAGTATTTTTTTTTTTGCGAGAGAAAGAAAACTGTGTTAAAGGTTTACTTCGTTCTGGATAGCCATTTTTTTAAGTAGATAGAAACATATTGTAGATCGGGGTTCTGGGGAAGTACTACTTGATCATCCCTACCAATGTCAAGTCCTTATTGTTATCCCATTTCTATGGAAATATCTTTGGTCTAGATATCAGTTTCTTTTGTTTTTTCACTAATCTTTTTTATATCTTGGTGTTTCTCACCATCTACCTTTGCTCGATTTTGAGTATATAATGACGGTAACTTCATACTTTTATACTTTGCCTCCCCGCTATTGGGTCCCAATGACTAATATATGAACTGGGGCACACAGTTTTCACTGATTGTGCATGCTCTCACTCTTATACATGGGGGATGGGACTTAATCATCTTACTGCAAGATTTGTAAACTGTTTGATCTCACCCATATGACTATCTAGTTTTTTGATCGGAATATTCATCCCATTAACTTCTGTTTTTCCCTCTTTTTATAACTAAAAAATTTTATAACTACAAAAAGGGAAAAATGAATCTCATATTCCAACGAATCACACGTAGAGATATAGATAACACACATAAAGCTAAAGGAATTTCGTAACTAATAGCTTGAGCAGCAGCTCGGAGACCACCTAAAAAAGAATATTTATTATTGGATGCATAGCCTGCTATAAGCAGTCCAAGGGGAGCAATACTTGAAATTGCAATCCAAAAAAAAACGCCTATACTAAGATCAATTAAAACAATGTGGCGACCAAAGGGAATTACTAAATAGCCTAAAAAAATAGGTATCAACACTACCGCTGGTCCAATACTAAATAACCAAATATCCCCCCTAGATGGGATAATATCCTCTTTTAGCAGTAGTTTTATTCCATCCGTCAAAGCTTGAATAATTCCCAAAGGACCGGCGTATTCAGGTCCAATGCGTTGTTGTATTCCCGCAGATATTTTTCTTTCGAGCCATACAATAACTAATACTCCTATCGTAATTCCCAATAGAAGGATAATTATTTCAATTAGAATCCATATAAGACTATATATTTCTTTTGAAAATCCCAATCGAGAAAATAAATTGATAGCTTGTTCTTCGAGATCTGCTATATTAATCACCATTTTAACGATCAACCTCTCCCATAATGATATCTATACTACCCAAAGTCGTCATGATATCGGCTAATTTCATCCTTTTAACCAGTTGAGGAGGAATCTGCAAATTAATAAAACCAGGTGGTCGGATTTTCCATCTCCAGGGAAAAATGTTATCATCTCCTATAAAAAAAATTCCTAATTCCCCCTTGGGAGCTTCTACTCTCACGTAATGTTCTTGTTTTGATAACTCAAAAGTAGGGGAAGGTTTTTTACTGATAAATCGAGATTCAAAATCGTTCCATTTCGAATCTTTTCCCTTATTTAAACGTCGAACCTCTAAATTCTCATAGGGACCTCCCGGAATTATTTCTAGGGCCTGTCTAATTATTTTTATAGATTCTTTCATTTCTCCGATTCGAAGCAAATAACGAGCTAATGAATCTCCTTCTTTTTGCCATTGGATTTCCCAATCCAATTCATCATAACATTCATAATGATCCACTTTACGAAGATCCCATTGGATTCCGGAAGCTCGTAGCATGGGTCCTGATAAACTCCAATCTATTGCTTCTTCTCTACTAATAATGCCTACTCCCTCAACTCGTCTCAAAAAGATAGGATTGCGTGTAATAAGTCTTTCATATTCGGTCACTTTTGGAAAGAAATAATAGCAAAAATCGAAGCATTTATCTACCCAACCGTAGGGTAAATCTACAGCTACTCCTCCAATACGGAAATAATTATGCATCATTCGCATGCCCGTGGCAGCTTCAAATAAATCATATATCATTTCCCTCTCTCTTAAAATATAAAAGAAAGGAGTCTGCGCACCAATATCAGCCATGAAAGGTCCAAGCCATAACAAATGAGAAGCTATACGACTTAACTCTAGCATAATCATTCTAATATAGCTAGCCCTTTTAGGTATTTGAATATTTTCCAATTTTTCTGGCGCATTAACCGTTACCGCCTCTGTGAACATAGTAGCCAAATAATCCCATCGTGTTACATAGGGGAGATATTGCACAATTGTTCGGTTCTCAGCAATTTTTTCCATACCTCTATGTAAATAACCTAATATAGGTTCACAATCAATAACATCTTCACCATCTAGAGTAACAATAAGTCGAAGAACACCATGCATTGATGGATGATGAGGACCCATACTTACCATCATGAGGTCTTTCTCCCTAGCAACCATAATCATAACTCTTTCCCGGTTAAAAAAATCAATGAGAACAAAAAAAAAAAGAATGACTCATTAGGATTCGGAATTTAATAAAACATAATTTTTGAAAATGAAAATTTCATTCAAATCAAAATTAACGCAGTCCACGAATATCTAATTGATCGATTAAACGTTTGTAACGAAGTCTATCTTTTTTGAACAGATAAATCAGAAGTCGTTTACGTTTACCCACAATTTTCCACAAACCTCTTTGGGACGAGTAGTCTCTTCCGTGCAGGTCCAAATGTTCAGTAAGTTTTTGAATTCGACTGGTTAAATAATATACTTGAGATTCAACAGATCCTCTTTGTTCTCTAGGAATCAAAGAGGGGCGAACAGACAAATTTTTGATCATAAAAAAATATTCCGAAGTTCAATATTATTTGATTAATTTAATTTAGAGTAAGAAAAAAGAATGAGATCCATTTCTTTTTGTTCATGGTCTATATATGTTTCGATCGAATGAATTTCTCTTCGGCAGAAATAAAATGCAACTTTCGTAGAATAAAGTTACCATACCAGCAAGATTTAATGTCAGAGTTTATCCGGGATTATTAAAAAGAATGATACACTCTCCTTTTCCATTGAGAAAGGAAAAAAGGGATGACGGAATGATTAATAAATTCCCATATTGAAAGGTCAGAGAGAAGAGCTATAGTAGATTATAGAACCATGTCCCTTCAGTTTTCCAAGTACCTCCAAGAGACCCTAGAGATTCCCATTGCTCCTCTCTAGGGTCTTGGAGGATGTACTATAGTTATACCATTTCCTCTAATTTATTCATTATTTTCGGAATCTTCTCCATCTACTAAGGGAGGAAGAAAACCCTTGGGCTTTTTTCCCATTAGTAGTTCTCTCGGTATGTTCGGTCTTGGTCCCGTTATTATCATCCCATCCTTCTCACCGAAGAAAAACTCTCTTAAAGAAGAATAACTCGTAACATAAGAAAGAGCTTTTCTTGCGTCCGAATTTGCTTTTTTCCTCCAAACCTTGTTACGATGTTGTTTTTTGGATTTAGAAGTGCGTTTTTTTGGTACAGCCATAATCTTTTTAATAGTTCAATTTTATTTAGAAAAAATAGAAAAATTTTGAATATTATATACATATATATATATATATGTTTTTTTTTGTATTATACTCTATTTTTATTTTGTAAACTTCTTATATATCTTTCAATTAAATTCATTGTTTATAGTCTAGTTCCATTTTATTGATAAAAATATGTATCATATTTTTATTGCATTTTGTTATTATAGACTATTTACTAATAAGAAGAGATCCACGATACAAATTGATAACAATTAATAAATTCTTACATACACTTACATACATATATCGAATTTTTAGTAAATGAAAACTATGTCATTTTAACATATTCAATTATTTCTCATATCAATAATAATAATATAGAATTGGTTTCATTTTCTATTCAATTCTATTCTTAATACTACTATTAATCTACAATACAATGAAAAAATTGAATTCTAAATTAAGAATGTGTGTGTACATAACCTCAGTACCTAAACTGAAAAAGAGTTCCTTCTTGCTCATCTTACAAATATTTGATTAGTATCAGTATTGACCAATGCAAATTCTTTTGCAGAAAAAAGATAAAAAAGTAAAAATGAAATATGAAATCGATAGGATTGCATCCCATATTCTATCGTTCTTCTTTATTCATGATCTATCGTTTTTATTTTATTCTCTTCAGGGTCTAGTGGATTGGAAACCAAGAATGTGGAATATCAAAATATTGATAATAATTATTGAATCTTCCTATGGAATTTATATACAAATATGCTCGGGTCGTGCCTTTCCTTCCGCTTTCAGCTTCTGTACCAATCGGATTAGGATCCTTTTTTTTTCCAGGAGCAACTAAGAGTGTTCGCCGTACATGGGCTCTTATTAGCATTTTTCTGTTAAGTGTAGCTATGTTTCTTTCTTTCAATTTGTTCTTGCAACAGATTACCGGTGGTCCCATCTATCGGTATTTCTGGTCCTGGGTTATTAATAATAAGTTTTCATTAGAGTTAGGCTATTTGATTGATCCACTTACTTCCATTATGTTAGTTTTAGTTACAACAGTTGGAACCATGGTTATGATCTATAGCGATACTTATATGTCGCACGATAAAACATATGTGAGGTTTTTTGCTTACCTTAATTTTTTCAATGCTTCTATGCTGGGGTTAGTTATTAGCCCTAATTTATTACAAATCTATTTTTTTTGGGAATTAGTAGGAATGTGTTCCTATTTATTGATAGGTTTCTGGTTTACGCGACCCAGCGCGGCTAATGCTTGTCAAAAAGCATTTATAACTAATCGTGCAGGGGATTTTGGACTCTTACTAGGAATTCTAGGTTTTTATTGGGTAACAGGTAGTTTTGAATTTCAATATTTGTTTGACAAATTAAACGAATTGACTGCCGTTGATGGGGTTGGTTCGTTTTTTGTTACTTCGTGTGCTTTTCTCTTATTTTTAGGTCCAATAGCCAAATCTGCACAATTTCCACTTCATGTATGGTTACCTGATGCTATGGAAGGGCCTACTCCTATTTCAGCTCTTATACACGCCGCTACTATGGTAGCAGCAGGAATTTTTCTTGTAGCTCGATTGTTTCCTCTTTTTAAAGCTCTACCTTTAATAATGTATCTTATCTCTTGGATAGGTGGAATAACAGCTCTATTGGGAGCTACTATGGCTCTCGCTCAAAAAGATCTTAAAAAAGGCTTGGCTTATTCTACTATGTCTCAATTAGGTTACATGATGTTAGCTCTAGGGATAGATTCCTATCGAATCGCTCTGTTCCATTTGATTACACATGCTTATTCCAAGGCATTATTGTTCCTAGGATCCGGATCAGTCATCCATTCCATGGAACCCATTGTTGGGTATTGCCCCAGTAAAAGTCAGAATATGGCTCTTATGGGTGGTTTGAGGAAATATATGCCAATTACGGGAATCACTTTTCTTTTAGGAACACTTTCTCTTTCTGGTATTCCACCTTTTGCTTGTTTTTGGTCTAAAGACCAAATTCTTAGTGATAGTAAGTTATATTCTCCCATTTTTGGGGGAATAACTTGGTTCACAGCAGGATTAACTGCCTTTTACATGTTTCGTATGTATTTACTTACTTTTGAAGGGGACTTCCGCGTAAATTTAGTTAATTCATATAACAACCATATTACACTATATTCGACTTCTATGTGGGGAGAGGAGGAATCCGGGATATCAAATAGAACGAGAGCGGATTCTATGTCAAATCAAATTATAGGAAGTAATAATTTCTTTTCCAAAGAAGCATTTCAAATTTCCAATAAGATGGAAGGATTGTACAAAAAGAACAGAGGTTTGGTTATCACTTATCCTTTCTTCTTCCATAAGGGATCCTTTGCATATCCGAAAGAATCGGGCAAGACAATGCTATTTCCTTTAGTTATATTGGGAATATTGACTCTTTTTATTGGATTGATAGGAGTTCCTTTTTTTCGAAGCGGAATGAGTTATGACATATTATCTCAATGGTTTACTTCATCGATGACCCCTTTTGATAAAAAACATCCGGAGAATTGGCCCGAATTTTTACTAGACGTAATCCCCTCAGTTGGTATAGCATTTTTCGGTATATTGATTGCCTGTATTTTCTATATACCTATTTACTTCTTATCAAAGGATGTATATCATAAAACAAATTCTAATATGAAGATTATTATGGACCAATCGATTAATATTGTCTATAATTGGTCTTTTTATCGAGCTTATATAGACATATATTATAACATAATCTTGATTAAAGGTATACGAGGATTAGCTGAAACAAGTAATTCATTTGATCAATGGGCAATTGATGGAATCCCAAATGGAATAGGTTTTTTAGGCCTTTTTGTAGGAGAGGAA